CCTACTCTGGGGCGGCGCCCAGAGCAATGGCACAACCTAGCCCTAAACGCACAAAAAGAAAATAAATGAGATTATGTACCTGGGGTTCTCGCTTCTCCTGGCCATGCTGAATTGATCCAATTTTAAGAAGATGATTTTCGTATAGTAGACGTGTTTCTATTCCTCATTCCTTCCTTTTTATAGCCGCTAAAGTACGGTACCTGCGACTCCTCTTTGAAACCTTCCCCCAGAACCATAAAGGGCTGTCATGCCAGATGACAATGAGCACAGTCGGCAGTGAAAGTGCAAGAGCCTAGAATAGAAGGTGTAGGTCACTCACCCGCGCAAACAACATTAGTGAAATCATCAGTAGTCTTTGGCCGAAGAAGGAAGGGGCTTATAGGAAAACAGAGCTTCCTTCAAACGCTGATCGATACCATCCACCTATACTTAAAGAAGAAAACGTGACCGTTTGAACACCTCTCCGCAACTACTTCCCGAATCAGCACCGTCTGGAGGCTTTGCATCTGTATTTGGAGCTGGGCATGCATCCATTGATTCTAGCACTTGGAGCTTTGAACGCTCGAAAGAGAAATACAATCTCAGCCCTACAAGTGGGTCGGTAGGCTGCTCTGCTCTATTCAGTTTTGAGATATCAGTATCCTTCTTTTCCCTGCCCTTCGTGGCACAAATATGATGTTTCCGTCCAGAGATGGAGCTCAAAGGCGAAAGGCACTAAAGATGTTTAAGATGTTTCATCAGAATTGCTATTGACATCGACTCGTCCGAGAGATTAGCAAGCACCTCAGGGTTGTGATAAATCCATCCCCAAAACCCAGAATTGGATCTATTGTTTTCACTTTCTTTCCCAAACAATGTATCTGTTGATACCAGAATTGCTTATATTGCTCGCCCTAAGATGGAAAATGCGATAGAACCCACTTTACATACCTCCATAGGAGGAGATCCCTTAGAAGAGAGTGAAACAGGCAGTACAGCAATTCAAAAGCCATAGAGAACGAAACTCGGAAGAAGATCTAGTTTCAAGTCAGCTAGGAAGACCTCTTTCTTAAATTAAAGGGAAGGGGTCCACATAAGCCCCAATTATTCCCTAGCTTGTTCTTCCTACATATCTGTAGGCGTGTGTGAATAAGAAAGAGTTGAGCGAAGGAAGGGACTAAACCCATCTGTTCAAGTAGTACCGAAGGAGTATCTCCGAGTTAAGGAGTACCGAAGGGAAGGAAGAAAAACCAAGTGAAAGAAGAAGTGCTAAAGTGCACAGCCACAGTATGGCAGAGAACAGCGTCTATCTCTCAAAGAAAGATCCGCAAGAGAAGAAAGGACCTGGGACAGAAGAAAGAACCGAACCCTATATAGTTGTACATAATTCCGTTTGTCCGCTTTCCATTTCGACCACTCGCTCCTATGTATGAAGAATGGCTCTTCCTTGTCTTCATCTTTTCCAATCGACTGCCTTCGGGCGGATCCACACACGGATATCGAGTCAGTCTAGTGGCTCATGCTGCTTAATAGTGGAGGCGGGTAACAACTGCTCTTTCTTCTCGATCGAGTAGCCACCGCATAAATTGGTAAGCTTCCCACGCCAAAGCTAGTCTTCCTTGCTTTCCCAACAAACAATAAAACCCATAGCATGTGCACCAGGATGGTCTTTCTATCCCTATCTATTCTCACCGAACTAGACCTCTCATACCCGGCTACTGGAGAGGTAACTACCTATGATTTATTTTCTTCGTCATAAATGATTTCCCCTTTATCGATCACAGCCTCTTCCTCCACCCATGATTTCGTTTTCCCATTGACAAATTCTATCAGACGAAGACGAACTTGCATTTGTTGAATAAAAAAAAGAAAAGAAGAGTTCGATGTAGGAGGAGCGAGCCTCCCCCAGAGCTTTCGGCAGCCATACTTTCTTCACAAAAGAAAACTTTAAGAGAAAGATGGACTCTCTTTCACCGCAACTTGCCCGCCCTAACAGATGGAATTGATTCACGATCAGCCTCCTTCGGACCCGGTAGCTACAGCCCGTAAGCAAAACAAGATTTGGTCTCGTACGCCTGCTAAGCAAGTTCCCTCTCTTTTTCATTTTTAACAGATAGCCCTCTCGTTACTTGAAAGGAAATGGAATGCTTCTTCGGTGCCTAAGGTTGAGTGAGCGCATCGCAACTGTGCCGATTTATTTCTTTTGGCTTTCAATTCACCCTCTGCCTAGCCTCAGCCTAGAAAAGGATAAGGAAGCTCAGCCCTTTTCGGAAAGGCAAGAAAGTGAAAGCACTTCGGTCTTTCAAGAAAAGAAGGCATTCTAGTTTTTGGTGTCTTTGAGAGGCTTTATTCTTTGAAGTGCCTAAAGTCAATAAAAGTGAAAGAAGTTTGAGACATGAGTGAACAGATGAAAGAGAGAGTTGAAAGCGCTGACTGACTAGTTAATGGGGATTTGACTCGTTAAGCTCCTGTGGCTTTGTCTCGTGCGCGGCTTGCTCAATTAGCATGACCATGGGTTCCATAACCAGCAGCTATTCCTTTCCCTTGGCTTGCTCCTTTTTTTAGCTCGCAGGTGTGAGCTTGGCTATCCGAAGATGTCTTACGAGGTGGGTTGGACAACGTACGTAGTGAGCCTGCTGCTATCAGTGTGAAGATGAGCATCTATCTTTCTTTTCAGGATTTAGTGTGTGTGTGCTTGTTCTTAAGGGAACGTGCAAATCATCCAATCATATCAGGATGGATTGGATCCAATGGGTGTGATTTTTTTCTGTATTGATCACTTACCCACGCTATAAGAAGAAGGGCGTCATAGAAGAGTTTGGGGTCCAAAGCCACACCTTCTTTCCCCCATAGGAACAGAGGTCAGGAGCTGCCGGCAGGGCGCTGCATTCAATCTGACTGATGGCTCAAGATAAGTTGGAGACGTACTTGAGATAGATAATTTATGTATTTCGCTATTTCGAATACCTAAACTCCAGCGGTGCTAATTTGCTAATCCAAGCCTTATCAATAATACCAACACGCCGTCTGATCCAAGATTAGCAACCTCTCTTTCTCTCATAGAGGGAACCTCACTGACGCATTCAGGGCTCTGCAGTTGAAGCGTTCCTACCATCCATATATAGGGAATCCACACCGTCGGCTTGTCGATCCGGGATCGCCCAGGATCGGGTGGAAGGTCGGAGAAGCCAGTCTTCAGTGGTGCTTCCATGGCAGTTGGATAGTAGATCAGAGAGGCAGGCCAGTAGAATATGGAGTTGTTTTCGTTCTCTTGTTATTCTTTTATGGCTATAAGTCTTTCTGTCTTGGATTCGTAATGTTTGGCCATTAGGTTTGAATTGCCTTCTCTTTCTGTCTTCCATTTGAATTCCGTGATTTATCCTGCAATTTGGAGAGTAGTTGATATGGTCTTTCTTGGGTTTGGCTTTCAAAGTGCAGTTTGAAAAGAGTGAGTTGCTGTCAATGGCTGGAATGGAATATATAAGGATAAGATGGAAAATATGGCTTTCTTTCCATCTACCTATTTGAAGTAGTAAGCTTATCTTTTAGGTGGGAATAGTTTACAATCGAGTTTGAAAGCATTAATGAAGTGAGCCTATTACATCAAGTTCTTTTTTGACCTTTTCATTTGAAAGTAGCCATAGGCAAGGAAGGCTACCTATTGATACGGAAAGAAAGCCATCTCTGGCTATTCTTTTTTACGGTGGAAAAGAGTGCTCCATATCCATATATGTGCTTGGAGGGAAGGCCACATCTTTAATTGTATTCTTTTTCGAGGTCATCCTCTTCAGCCTGTGTTAGTAGTGCTAGTTTTGAGTTTGTTTTTAGTACCTTACCTACTTAGGGGGTCTATAGAAAGGCTTAGAGGATCCTAAAGTGTCAGTTTATGTTGGAATTGCTTTGCTCTTTTCTTTACAGCTCAAGCAAATAAGAAGTGCTTTTATTTGAGTGGAAATGAAAGAAGAAATCGTCTATCTAGACAGAGTATGTGTATTATTCGGTCCATGCTTGCCCTTCTAGGCCCTTTAGATCTATATCTATCTTACTATCGAAAAGGGTTTTAGGAGGAGCAGAGCAAGTCGCGTTTACAGCCTGCAGTTCTTATGGGCGTAACTCCCTCTAGTATTCCAATAATCTCCTTTCCTCCAATATGTCACTAGTATTCAAGTATGCGGCTCGTATTAGTATGCCAGGCGTTCGAGAGACCTGAATTCTTTTCATAGCCTTCCCTTCAATATGCCATCTTGTCTTGCGGCGCTCTATCCTTCCAAGCGAGCCTGTGCTCGGGGAGCACTCCTTCTATCATTCATAAAATATGCTTATCTCTCCTTGTCGTAAAGCTTCGCTTTGCTTTCATTTACCGAAAATGCCATTGGAGTTTCCAGCCGGGAGGCGCAGTCTCGTACAAGCAACTTCTCTTCCTCTTTCGAAAAGTAGCAAAGCGGTGTCAGGTTGGAAGCCTGCGGGCCAGTCTGTTCTAGCGCCTCATTCTTTACATCCTTGCATTACTCTCTTCCTTTCCTCCTTGCCCTAACTTGAACTGGCTGAAACTAAAATGGCCGGACTTTCTAATGATGGCACTGGCTTGGCTGGATCGACATGAACTTCTATTAGGACAGCAACTGGCTCGTTTGGAGTCCCAAGAAAGTAAACTGGCTAACCCTCTCTTTCAATTAATAAAGAACAAGAGACTACTTTTTTACAGCTTCCATTGAGCCAGGTACAGATACCGGAAAGGTAAAGATTGATACTCGCTTTACTGCCTATAATCTCACGAACCTTTATACATCCCCGTCAGACCCTGACGATTGCTTGCTAACTGCTGATATAGCTTTTGCCCTAGAACCCCTAAAGCCAGCTCTCTCTAGACCTATCATCTGCTAGATTGACCTTGCCAACTAAAAGAGGGATTCCCAGAGCCTTCCACTGAAGAAGAATACTACTTTAGACTCTCATCCCAGCCAGAGGGATAGACTACCTCTCACCCATTCCCACCTTGGAATGTAAACAAAGAGTCCTGTCTTGGGGAGAATCCTTCCTCATTGCCCTTGGAAATAAAAGAGCTTCAAAACTGGATTGAAAAAGTATCTTTACTGGGAATGGTCTTCCCCTGACTCGTACTATCCGCTATAAGGACCATGCCTTTTGGCACTATATCCTTCCCTCAAGACTTTGACTACACTCTGAGGGGCAACTACTCTTTATGCATAGACAACTAAATCCTTGGGTAAAAGGTAGACTCAAAGAGCAGCTCACTAACACAACCTCGACGATTCAATAGCTACGGTCGGACATTTACTTTTTACACTCACTTATCTACATATTGGCAAGTAGCAAGTAATATATATGCTATGCTTAGTACTCGAAAATGAGCTTAGCTTCTAAATGGAAGAGGTGTAAACGCCCAGGAAAAGATCTCTAGTTAACAAAACCAATCCTAGACCTAGCAGATAAAGCGGGTAAGAAGCATACTACGCACCCTTGATCCTTTCCCCTCGCTCTGAACCTGTGTCTGCCCTTTACCCTGCAGCCTGGAGGGGAACTTAGACTGGCACTTTAGATGGCCGGGCACTCCTTATTTTCACTCCAAAAAGCTGGAAAAAAGAGAAAATCTCGGATAGCCTAACTTTTTTTTTTGCCCGCAGCTACTATCCCTGCTGGATTTCCAGAAAACGGAATGTACCTAGGGAACCCTATTGATCAGATCAGAGACTGAACCTAGTGATCTTTCTCCTGCTGGCAAGCATCGATACGAGGAAGGTGATAGATCAGATACGATTTCCTTCATCGGATACTCTTTTTCCTTCGGATTGTGGAATGATAGGAAGGGCCTAATAGTAGTGATTTAGTGCGATGTGAGGTGCCCCGCGCGTGATACTTTCTGAGGTTCATAAAATAATAACAGGGCGGCTTTCTTAGACTCGGCTCTATAGCACTCTTTGAGTAAGTTCGTTAACGAGGTAGCAGTTCTACACGAATGAAAACAGACCTATCTTCTCTTTCTTGGCTGTGTCCTTTCCTCCTAGCTCCTTGCCTGTTATTGGAGTGGGTAAACGCCCTAGGGTGGAAAACATAGCATTTATAAGATTCCCTGGATTTCTGCATGGACACCTATGAGTTTAGGTTTCCTGGCTCTGCTGCTGCTCTCTTACAGGCTAGTTCCCTCAACTCAGACTCGAGAAAGGGAAAGATCTACTCTAAAGATCAACGGAATTCAAGTTGGCAAATCCAATCCTAACTTGGTAATTGTGGCTTGGCCTAAGCGCTCACCCGAAACTTTACAACTGAAGATGTTGTAATTCCTTCAACCAATCGATCATAATTCCAATCAGTGCTTCATTCAATCCAATTTAGAACAGTAAGGCCTGATCTTGGTTCCAATGCTGCAGGGTTGGGAATTGAATCAAAAGTAGCATGTTAATGTGGGTTATCATGGCATCCTTGAAACTTGTAACACAAGGATCGAACCTACTTTGCTTTCCGAACATGTTCTCTTCTTACCACGGCAATCATATTCTGATTCCGTCTTGATAAACATGGCACCGGTCCCACTTTCTTATTAACACTACCCTTCTCCTTCGTCTTGCTTGTTTACCGGTTAGCTTTTCTATATCACAGAGCTGCATCGCACTACCCCTACCTTGTCTGAGTAGGGCAAGAACAAGAACAAGTTTCGTATTCCGAACAGTCTAGCCCCATAGTATTTCGTATTGCTTGCTTGAACAAGATAGTTTTCTACCCACAGGAGCCTTTTTCTAACCGAGCAGCATTCGCCTTAAAGGAAAGAGATAAGATTGAGAGAAATTGGGGGGCATTACACAGTACCAAAACTATAGCTTTTCCGTTAGCACAAATCCGGGTGCGGATGACACCACTGACCCCGTTCTTTATCCCGACTGGACCACGCCTTTCTTTGTAAAACAAACCCAATATCTTGACTTCCCAATGTCGCCAATGTCGATAGGCCGGGTACCATCTTGACTTTCCAATGTCGCAAGTCAATCAGAAAAGGAGAATCCGGGTACTGTCAACCAAGTTCAGATAACCAAATAAACCAGTATAGTGCCCTTATCCAACTGTTATAGAAACAGATATGATTTTCATTTGTTTTATGTTTATGCTCCAAAAGCATGTATATCCAAGAATCAATAATGGATGGACTACTATTGTACCTGTCCTTGAGATGCTCAGGGGAGAAGTTTTCCGATCATATAAAGATGATGTATTTTGCAAATCGATTTCATCATCCATAAAACTGTTTGATGAAACAGAGCATAAAATCATTCCACTTGAAGAGATTGCTCCCATGATCTATCATAAATTAGCTATACTCAATGCAGATTACGATTCACATAAGTTGTACGCATTGAGCATAAATATCTTTAGCGAATCAAGAAAACACAATCCAGTCATTAAATCAGATGAACAAGTTCTTATGGATATTGATAAAATGGGACTTTTAGAGGCAACAAATGATTTTACTTGGCATCAAACACCAGACCAAATCCAAGAAGAAGAGCAAAAACGGAAAAAACACAAAAATGAGAAATATCCTGAGTACATAACAAAGCTAACAAATAAAAATAGAAAATTGCAGGAAGAATATCGCCAAAAACAGGAATCTGATCCTAATTTTAATGGCAAACCACCCAAGCCAACTCTTTTCATGGTAGGTGATGTTGAGACAATCCAGTTGATGGGTCGAGACCATGTTGAGGAATCTTCACAAACTAATCAAATTGAGGAATCAACTAAAGGCGCGAAATCAAAGAATAAACCTAAGCCTAAGGAACCGTATCATTTTGTATATGCAGCATCATTTATGACCGTTCGTCAGGGTGCAAAATTATCAAAAAGCGATATTCGGCATAGTTTCTCGTACGAATTTCAACACACACATCCCAATTTTTATGACCAGAGCGAGCAGGTGTTGAGAAGTTTCTTTAGAAGTCTAATTAGTGAAGGAAAGAAAAATAAAAAAACGCCAATTATATACTTTCATAACATGTCGAAGTTCGATGGAATTCTCCTGACTCACCATCTAACGAAACATCATTCACATGAATGGAACACACGCCCATCGATGAGGAATAATACCATGTATGAGATATCTGTATATCAACGAACGAAAAAGAAGGATAGAGTTACATCAAAAAAGAAAGAAAAAGATGGCAAATTGCTATTCAGAATGAGATGTTCGTTGCTTATTCTACCGGATTCGCTAAACTCATTAGCGATGAATATGTGTCCCGATTTGGGCGGGAAAGAGAAGTTAGATCACGCCTCTGTGACTCTTGAATCGTTGAATAAGGAAGAGAGTTACAAAGTTTATAAAAGCTATCTAAGTCAAGATATCCTACTCCTTGGTGTGATAATGCAAAAGACGCAAGAATTCTATTGGAAGGAATTTCTCGTTGATATAGTATCGAACCGAACAATAGCATCTTTAGCATTAACTATATTTCGGATGGACTACTATGACGATGAAAAACATCGCATGTATACACCAAATGCTAATGCAGACCAATTTATCCGGAGGGGATACTATGGTGGCCATAGCGATGTGTATATACCCGAAGGTGAAAATCTCTATGCTTATGATGTGAACTCTTTATATCCATCTGTGATGGTAGGAAATAAAATGCCTGGTGGTCAGGCAGTCTGGCATAGTGATCTACGCAAACGTAAGCTTGATGACTCCCTTTTCGGATTTGTTGAAGCCTACATACGTATCGGTAAAGCAGATAGGCCCTATCTTCCCTCTAAACGTCCAGGGGAGGGAACACTCATCTTCCCAGATGGATCCGTTTTTGGAGTCTATTTCACAGAAGAACTGAAATATGCAGAAACCTTGGGGTACCAAGTGATAATCTCATGTGGCTTTCTTTTTGAACCGATGGATAGCCCTTTCGACTCATATGTAAAGGAACTTTATGACCGCCGAATGAAAGCAAAGTTAGCCGGGGATAAAGTGGCTGCATTTATTTTCAAGTTATTATTGAACTCCTTATATGGGCGCTTAGCAATCTCACCAGAGAGTGAGCAAACAATAATTGTCAATGATGAAGAAATGAGGTCGTTCATGAGAAAAGAGAAATATAAAGATGTCATTCAACTCGGGAAAGATATAAATGTAATTAACTATATACAGAATATATTTGATAATCGAGGCCCTTGGCAACCGCCCACTAATACATGCCCACAAATCTCGGCTGCCATTACTGCATACTTCTCGTTAGGGACAATAGTTCCTATACTTACCCAAAAGGAAAGAAGATTTTTGGATTTCACCCACTATTCGTTCCCTCTATCCGAACGACACCACTGATCCGATGCCAACTCTTTTAATTGACATTAGTAACATTTTCCACACTTGCTTCTGTTCTCCAATTCCTATTCTCATTCCAATTCTCATCCCATCCCTCGAGATAGCCGGGCCAGTGATTCTCTTTAAGGATCGAACTATAGCAATAGCAAACAAACCGAGCGAGGAAGCTTACTTACCAGGGATGGATACCAGTTCAGATGGATTTCCGTATTCACTTATGAGGCTCGAATCTCCTCTTCCACACTGGCAGCACCTAAGTGAAACAGAAGTTTTCTTATCAGCGGACTGGGTATCGAGGTCAAATAGCAGTACGTACTGGCAGCCTCCCGATGTGGGGTTCCAGGGCAGAGGTCAGAGAATCTATATGGTCGGTGTCTACGCATGCTTGAATTCCATATCCATAGCTGTCAAAATGACGTTAGTAGGATCATCGGTCGGGAGTCAAGTCAAGGGAGTGAAGTTGAGGGAAAAGCTCTTTCTCTCAAAGTTTGAGCACTGGATCAAAGATTGGAATCCGGAATCCAAGTCTCTTCTTTCTTATACGAGTTTATTTCTTAGTAGAGTAATGTTTCCCTTTCCTTGACTGTCTTCCCGGAGAGATTCCTTGATTTCGGTATTTCACTACTCTAGTTGGAGTAACGTCCCTTGCTATCTTCATTCTGACCTTGCCCTAGCGGCGCACAGTGACAAATCGAGTTCAGGTTCTGATCTGGCTCGTACACTAAACCTTACCAGTAGCTCTTGCTCTTGCAGCAACTGTTGCACTACAAGCACAAGCTATTCTTCTAACTTGCTTGACACACTGATGGACCTTGACACACTGATGGAACAATGCGGCCGACTCACTCACCTGCCGCCCTTTAGTAGGAATCTGAAGAGGAAGGAGCCTTAGCTGCTTCTATTCTACGCAATTCTCTTCTCATCCCTGCGCCTGCTCGGCACATAAACTAACAATCCTGCTACTTCTCCTTACAACAACTGCGGAAGCAGAGAGGCTAGGGGACTCGGGTCAGGGCGGGATGAGTGCTGCTATATGGTTTGAACCCTCTATCTGTAGATCATTCCTTTTACTGATTTCTAGCTTTTCGGAGGCACAAGTAGTTGATCACTTAGACGTACGAGATTCTGAAAGGATTGTTCTCTCTAGGCACATCTTAGGAAGGATTCCGTGTCCCTCCAACTCCATCCATTGGGCGGCGTCTTTTCATCCGGAGAAGCTGTCGAAGCGATAGCCATGTCTGATCCCCGTATCTGTGAAAGAGCAAGGTCTTCCTAGTGGAGTCTAGAAAAAGAGCCGGGTATTCTGAGTGGAGTCTGGAATGAGACCTGCTGCCTCTGGCTTGACCATTAGCTGCTCTATCTGTTATTGGCATGGCATTCCTGAACCCATAGAAAAAGAAGGATTAGGAGACGTCCATCGAAATAGACTAGGAGGCCTCTCACTAGCGCTATATAAGCTGCCGGATTCCCTTTCACTTAAAGCCATTCCAACAATCTATTCGTCTCCAGCCCTTCTAGCAGGAGCAGGGGCTGGAGCAGGAGACAGATCAAGCAGGAATGGTGAGTCACTCACAAAAGGTATTCACACCGAGCCTGACCCACCAACCTATGCACAATCTGATACCCCTCCTCTCGAAACGGAAGAACCAAGGGAAGCTTAGACCAAGCCATTGATCTATTCGAATTGGAGAGCCTGGAATGGTGTTACCAATAGCCCAGCCCCATCTTCATCCGCATCTTCATCTTAGGAATGCCTTTACCCATCCACCTAGGAACACAGAAAGCTACCATTTCTTGTTGCATCATTCTGGAATCCGTGGGTCAAGCTCACTTTCCGGGAATGCTATCGCTATCCTTTGAAACTAGTTCTCTCATTCTTCTGTTTCATACAGCCTAAGATTGGAAATCGAAATCCCCAAACAGACAGACGAGCTTCCCAGACCCCGATATGGAGATGGCGACTCAAGTCTTGCATGCCGGAAGGAGTGATTCTAGTCTAGGAGATCTATCAAACCCAAGTCTTTCTTTTACGAGCCTCGATCAATAATCAGTGTTGCACGCACCCATACCAAAACAAGAAACGGTACACTTTCCCTATCCCCATTCCCGTACCCTTTCCATCTACTGGCCAAGGTTTCCATTCTTTCTACTGGCCATGGCCAAGGAAAGGAATAGCCAACACCCATAAATTCTATGCAAACACTTCTCATCACCTTTTCCGCACCCAACCTGGTCTCGTGAGTCCAGGCCTAAGGATGGATACCTCTGCCTCGAGCTGACTTGACTATGTTCGATTCTATTGGATTCCATTCTCATCTCTGCGAGGAAGGATCCATAAAGCCAGCTAGGCCTCTTCTTATCGAAGGATCTATTACAGCCTATTCAAGCGAGAAACCTTTTGAGTAATGACTAGGTTATAGATCTGTATGGGATCCGCTAGGCACAGCCCGCGGTAGATCCCTTAGCGCTAAAGTAGGCAACCCTATGGCACCAAGTGGGTCAATCAAGTGATCAAGTATGATTCATCTCTAAGCGAGCGTAGAATATACAAAGCTTTCCATCTCCACCAACGGCAGATTTCTATCTTGCCATTTCAATTTGGCTCTATGAGAAGCTTGTATCCCCGATTGGGACTTGTCTTCCCAGTAAAACACCACAGGTCCCACTCCTCTTGCATTTGACCCTCTCTTCCTGCAAGCTCCAACTTCTAAGGTTCTGTGAATTAGAGAGTTCTCCGTCTATCTCTTTTTAGATTTGATGTAAATCACGGAGAGTTCATTGCGGTGGAAACTTGCGAGTCCGATGGGTAGGATAGAGCATACAAAAGGTATAAGTAAGTCTGTGTACTCGAGTAAAATAGCCGGAGTAGTTCTGGCTTCTCTATCACGGATAAGAGATTCAACATAGCTTCGCCTGCCTTCGTGATTGCTTGTGTAATACAGAAAGAAGATGCCAGAGCTGTGGGATGCAAGTCGAACTAGACTGAATGTGCCAGGCTTATATTTCTCAGGTCCACAAGTAGAAAGTGAGTGGAGGCAAATGTTGCTTGTTACTCTGATGTCCCTCCAAGTTTTCCATGGAACCAAAGTCATAAAAAGATGTATATAGAGTGGGCTAAGGTTTACTTTTATGGGTGGGTCAAACCTAGACGAACGAGTGGATACAAGCAAGGCTAGCCCTAGTGCTTCTAACTCATTGGAACACGCATGGACGGAGAAAAGGGAAGGTCCCGGAGAGTTTCGGCTTTGGTATGAGCTGCTTTGAATCAAGAATAAGTTTGGTTGAGTTTTGAATGAAAATGAATAGGAAAAAAGGGCATAGATACTTCGTACACCAACGAGAAGGAGAGCGGGGCCAACAGATCTCTATTCAGCCCTGCCCAGCTCGATGACAGCAAATCCATTCGATGAGTGGTTCTCATCCCATCTTGACTTGATTTTATAGATACTCGATTGGAAGGCTAGATACTCGAGGATGGACTGAATTCCTCTTTCATAACTGGTCTTTCACTACGACTTTAGTGAGCATTTCTTTCTATTTCTTCTTTTCGAAACAATGGATTCACCGCACCGGCAAACAAACATAGTCAAGAGTTCCACGTTGAAACAAGGAAACGGTTTGTTTTAATTTCACAAGTCTGATATAATCGTCTTAATATCTAAATCCCTTGAGTTAAATTCCAATGAGATTGAGATAGAAGTAGAAAATTTATTAGAAAGCAGTTGGTTCCATAAATGAAACAGTAGTACTTCACACTTCTACAGATAGTTAAGAGCGTGGTAACTCATTCATTGGGGTAAGAGTGGACTCACCGCTCATGTACCAGGAACCAAGCAGGCGAAGGCAAAACAGGATTGGGACATTGCTGAACTCGGATGGATAAGTTTGCGAAACAAAAGAAGAAATGAACGGCATTGTGCAGAACTTCTATACCGGGCTTTCTAGTGCACCAGAGCAGATTGATGTCAATGCTGTCCTGAACTTAGTAAGAAGCTTCCTCAAGTATGTCGATTTGTAGTACAGTCAGTTCACTCGAATCCACTGACTTCATGCACGTGGACACATCAATCAATCCTTTCTTGTGACTGTGTGCTCTGAAACATCCTTCAAAAAGGAGGGGTAAGGTCATTGAAGTAACTAGCCAGTATTAAGATTAGGCATAAGCATAATAAACTGATGCATCCGAAGACGGTGAATCTAGAATAGAGGCCGGGTGGGGAAGCAAAAGATGCAAGAGAGCCTTTTTCCGGGAAGGAAGGGACGGCCGAGAACGATGTCCTTTCTCGTGCCTAATGCCTAAGCGGGAGCGCCCCTCTGTCTGCTACTTTACACTACTCCTTGAACTGGACTGGAGGCTCTCCTCGAAACTATTCCGAAGTTTTGAATTCCATTTCTATGGATAGGTTCTAAGCATATGAGAGAAAGGCGGATGAAAGGCAGTGACCCTAAGTTCCGAATCTTGCCCTGAATAAGTAAGGTTTCGGGGAAGTTAGAAGCCTTTCGGGCTGAATAGGGGCGGTGAGAGGGTGTAGTGTAGTAAAGGAGGTGGGCTTAGAGCCAGCAAGCAAAGTAAGGCAAAGCTTTATCGCGAAGAGGGCAGATGAATGAATTGGTTCCAGGGTATGCCTTCCGAGGTATGCCGAGTAATAAGGGCAAGGAAGGCTGCGGGAAGAGTTTAAGGACTAGGCCCAGAGGACTCCTGTCCATAAGGCTAGGAAGGCAGGAGCAAAAAGATTGAACTAGCCCACGCATCTGCTCCCCTCTCAATCCACCAATAACTCCCATCTCCCAGCATCTCATTCCCACCCCGTCGTCGAGAGCAGCCAGCCCTTCTCAATAGAATCCATGTGCCATTGCCTGAATGTCAATCCGCCCCTCCTGTCCGAAAAGAAGTATATCCGAATAAAGGTACCAAGGTAACCCTTAGAGTAAAAGCATTTTGAGCTATTAAGGACTGACTTCAAAAGGCTCAAAAAAAAAGGAATCAGTTGGAGGAAACTAAGGACCAGGTTCACATTATCAGTGAGCGCGGATAAGAACGTTTCCTGGAATTCCACATGCCATATTGACTCTACCATCCCTAACGTTGGCCACTAAGTCCAATCTGACCTATCTCAAATAAGATCTTTTAGGATCAATTGGTTAGGCATCCCTCTTCTTTGTTTGCATAAGGCCACTAGCCATCTAGTGTTCGCTATCCTTCATCTTTCGATTAGCGAGATGATCTTAAAAACTACAGGCCTGAAATTTGTCTTTCTTAAGACTACCATCCCCGTTGAACATATTTCAAAAATGTTCCATCATTGGGTATAAGTAGAATCTTCATAGCCCAAAAAAAAACAGTCAAAGTAAAACGTTTGTCGGTGGCACAGGGTTGTGTTTGAAGAAATGGAGTTTCGTTGTTCGTCACATGAAACTCTGCACTTAGGGATCAGCCTCACAAATATGCTCTTCGAGCTTTGAAACCGTCTTCTTTGTGGACTCGGCTGTAGGCTATATATCCATGGCTTGTTGAGATCCCCTTCCTCCTTCCTTTCTCACTGGAAAAAGCAGTAGTTGTCAATCGACGACCAGTTATCAATCAATCTGATGAAGGTAACAATATACTCCTTGAAATCCATATAATCATTCCCTGGAAAATCAACAAGATTCTCCCTCCTCTTATGGCTCAAAGGCTCAACCTGGCTAGTAAGTCGGCATAGGAGAGGAGCACTCATTCATCTTGTGGTGGGCTGGCTTACTACTCCCCGATATTAGCTCTCCGCAGTTAAGCAATTCCGAAAGCTGTTTGTTGCCCTGCAAAGTCTTTGACCTTGGGTATATGAGTAGGAGACTTAGGACAGTAGCGTCGATAGGCAGTAGGGCAAGCTGCCGGATTGACAGACAGTTATTAGGACAGTGGGTAAGCTACTTAGGCTAGGGAATAGGTACACATAGGTCAGATACGCGGGCAAGTATCAATAACCAAAGTAGGAGTTGATGAATGACTTTCTTCTTCTCTATTCCTTCTTACTGGACTGGACGGATTCCTTTCTGTAAACTGAGTTAATGGAGTAAAGAAAGAAGCTAGTACAGTAGGCATTCTTATTCAGTAAAATAAGTCACTGGTAGGCAAGACTTTCTCTCGAGAGTCAGAGCTTCGAGACGACTTTCGCAGATGTTCAATCTTGCGAGGCGTATGAGCAAGATTTTAAGTACTCTCCCGACCTGTTAGAGGCCACCCTAATAAGCGGAGATTGCCGGGAAAACGTTGCTCAACAAGAAGATCTCAGTAACCAACTCGAAAAAGGAGACCCTGGCATAACAAGTGGTGATCTCTGTACTAGAATAGAAGCCCTGCTAATTGTGAAGAACCCACAGCCGGGAGCGTTAGCAACTGGATTTTCCCACACTCCGTTATACCCTCCCTTGGGGGATGGCTTGGTGCTAATGTTGGACTTTCGGAGACCTTCCGCTTGCTGTTTTGGTCCAGCCTGAGTGGCCATAACTTCTACTGTGATTTAGTTTGGAGCGGTCTTGCTCTTGTTGTTCCGTTGTTGCGCGTCCTATTCTGATATTTAGGACCAAGAGGTACTGGATTCTCTTTCGGATAGGCCCTGAAAGGAGAAGAAAGGCTGAAATGCCAACGGACGTCTGTCTATTCTCTAATTCACCCGATCCCTATCCGCTTTCCAAAAAGGAAGAATGCATGAACCACGGCAGAGGAGAAAGGACGGATCACCTGCCGATCTTTTACAAAACTATGCCAGAAAGGATATAAAGATTGACCGGTACAAAAGCCATCTCCATCAATCTACGCTCATTAAGGAGAGGGTTCCTTATAGAATAAAATGGGGAGCGAACGAAAAAGATGTGTGGCTGAGGGGAGGAGAGAAAGAACGCATGCATGGAAAGGAAACGCTAATAAAGGCAGTCATTCAGGCGATGCCAACCTACAGCATGAGCAGTTTTCAGTTATCAAAGGGTACTTGTCAGAAGCTAGTGTCGATGTCTGCGCAATTCTGGTGGAGCGGGGCATTGGACAAGAGATCGATGCACTGGTTGTCTTGGGACAAGATTGCAAAACCAAAAATTAGGGGCGGTATGGGTTTCAGAGACTTGCAGCTCTTTAACTTAGCTCTGCTTGGTAAACAAGGATGGCGGCTGATTACCGCACCTAACTCGTTGTGTGCCCAGGTTCTGAGTAGCTGGTATTATCCCAATGGAGGACTTCATAGCATGGAGATTTACAAAGAGCTGTCTATTTTAAGTAATAGAAGTTGATGGGTCCAAAGATACTGTGGAATGAAATCACCTCAGAGATTTTCTTTGATTCGTAAATTGATCATAACGAGGAGGTTTTCTTTACCTATGCATGCGAAGGGACAGGGACTTCGTCTCTCTCAATCGGTGTATCTGCGCCACTGGATCCACTTGGAAAACTTAGTAAAGAAGGATAAACATGTCAAGCAGAAGGAAAGAATCCCCCTGATTCTGAGATAGCAAGGCAGCGTTGGGTCGCTCTCATGACGTTGGTAGTGAAATGGAATCCGCCAAAGAGGGGAAATTGACCCAATTCCTAGCTCGATCCAACTCCTAGTGCTTCATATAAAAACAAGTGGCACAGGCTTTCCCAAGCCGAGATGCGCATTCGCTTTGGTTTGGATTTCTTAATTAGATATAGATATGGATAAAGGCAGCCTAGTAGCATGGTTGGCACTTCGCACAAGTAAATAGGAATCCAAAATCCTTTTGCTACCACTTGCGTACGCTGAATTAAGTAAGGTCCTTTCTCCGGTAACCGACTCCACTGTAAGATCAAAATGCTAGTTTGCTGAACTCGTTCGCTCTTAACTCAAAAGCTAAAAGACACATCTTAATGATCATTGACAAACGTACCTTCACTCTTCGCCTGGAAGGCTACCTATGTTTCAGTTCGGACAAAGTAGAAAGGGGCCCGGGAGGCCAATATGAAATGATGCCATTGGTCTATTGTAACTAATCCGAACTGTTAGCTTCCTCGATGTCGCATCATCCGCGTTTGGCTCTTCAATACGCCTTGTTGTTATGAGCGATATCTTGGCAGGTACTGCGTACCATTAAAGGGAGTCAGGGGGCACCAAGCTTTATTACAGCACTGCACTGCCCATCATCCTCAAACCGATGACCGGAGCGAACGCGTAAACCAATGTCTGGAGCAGTATCTTCGCTGCGCTGTCCATGCCCTATTTAATAATTGCCAACACAGTGGTATTCTTGGTTACCCTTGGCTGAGTTTTGGTACAATACCAGCTATCATACCTCCTTGGGATGTTCTCCTTATAAAGCATTGTTTGGGAGAAAGTTAGTTCTACAATACAACGAGATTCGTTAATTCAAACAAACCCTTTCGGGAGCCGTATCTGAGATATCTGGCACCCTTTCCAGGTCAACCGCTCAAGATTCTAGTCATGATATTGACACAAGTTCTATATAACAATAATATCTATAAAGAGAAAGTATGCAATCCTTACGTCCTTCGGTAATGTTGCAAAGGATAGGAGATAAGTTGTTTCTCTTTAGAAAGCTAAGTAAGGCTAAAGCTCTGTTTCCATTCCAGTTTCTAAAAAAGAATGCTAGCACGACTTTCAAATAACCAGAAAGGAGTGTAGGATTGATTCCTCACATGATACGCATTTCCATCTAATCTAGTTGGGATTTAGGTTCCTGCTAGGTGAGATATTTATTTTAAGACAGCTGGAGGTACGAATTACCCGATTGTGAACGCTTCTTACTCGCTGGAATAATCCCATTGTGTCCGCGTATCCACACGATTGGTTTCTGAACATTCATTTTGGATCGAGAAACATGGCGCAGGTGTCAGATTGGAGTGATTATTGATACGTGGTATGAGCGAACAGAATGATTGGGGTTTGGGGCCAAAAGAAGCGTTAGTTGTTGTCTCGGATTGAGAAGCAGTGGCATCTTTAGCGGTCAATGCCCACGAAGGAAGGTCTTTTCTCACTCATTATTTAGATTAGTTAGCCGTGTGCACCTCTTCTTTTTTCCTTTCAGAATAGAAGATGGGGTTGTACCTGTCATCTCTTGATACCAGTATTCTAGCTTATGGTTCCTTTGTCGGTTTCCCCTGACCATACATATCTACTTCAGCGTGTAAAGAAGCTGCTCCGCTGATTACCCACCAACAGATGCTTTTGGCGCTCCTACCTTTTCCCTGGGATTTGACTAAAAGCCGAGTTAGCTAAGAATGCAGGAAAGAGAGATGATCTTAAAGAAGATAACCAAGTGGTGTATCAGCCTGATAGCTTGCTTGGCTCCTTTACCCTTCTGGGTTAGAATGGGTACCTCGCCGTTCTACAGGGATCCATTCCATCATCCATCACTCTCTGGATCCAGGCTCGCCTTCACTCGGTCAAGGGGTAGCCCTTTACCTAGGGACGAGGTTTCAGTTTCAGATTATTGATAGAATCAACGAATCTCACTTCTAATGGGCTTTCCTCGGATTAGTATTCGGATTTAGCTGGTCTTGCCAATGGTTGTTATTCAAAAGAAGGCAAAGAAGAATCGATTTTCTAGTTGTACCTTTCGAGGAGAAGAAGGTGCGGAATCAGCCTGAGAATCTTCTGCTAATCAGTCCAAATCCTCTTTTGTTCTACCGCTCAGAAAGGAATTGTTGGTGTCTAGCTCAGCCACTAGTAAGGAAAGGAGCAGATCATCCCAGCAGAAGGGCTCTGCGGGATAAGCGAGCAAGCGGCATAGGGTCAAGTTGAAGAGTCACCCTTGCTTTCGTCAGAAGTCATTCCTTCTTTCGACACTGGGTAAAGACAAGAAGGCGGCTTCGGTAAAGAAAGAACCGACGGGAGTTTTCAATTCCGGATCAACAAGGCCAAGTAGCCATGGCCCATCTTAAGAGATTAAGTGCTTCATTTCGCTTAAAACCTACATTCCCTCCGGGAGCACTCTTTCTTATACATTTGCTCGGTTGACTGAGTGCATTTACTAGCATTTTATTATCCTTTGAGATAGGAATCCATCAATAAGAATAAAGATTAGAACTCTTGCCCGGCTTGGCCATATTAAACTATTGAAGTGGGTCTTTCTCCACTCCGAGGGGAGCAAAAAGAACTCTCATCCTCAATTCATTCCTCTGGGTACAGTGAAGAAATAACTCCTGGCCCCATTGTATTGTTTTCAGGGACCCATTTTCCAGTACAAGAAAACAACCACTCACGACTGAAGAGGAGAGTCAGATTTCGAGGTCATAGAACTCAAGCTGCATGTACAAATAGATAGAGTAGAGATGCCAGGATCAATTTTATGGTATGGCAGTTGGGCGATAGTTTGGCCTTTAGGTTGACCAGCTGCTCATTAATCATCAGATGGAGTTTACGAACTTGAGTCGCACGCAGTTGAGAGACATCATTTGAAAGACGATAATCGTAGCGAACCAAAAGCATTCAGGCTTACCTCTTGGTAAACTTTGACTTTACTTTTCTATTACGCATAACCTTCCATCCAGTAGCCTTCCACCAGATCTTTCTACATCCGTGATTATTAGACAGGATTCACTGCTTCTACTTTTAGGCTTGCGTTCATAGACTGAATTCCACTATCTTAGCTCGCTTATGGTGGGAGTGTTCACTCGCTATCCTTGGGTAGGATCTTCTTACCGAGGGTATGACTACAAGAGCACAGCCAGCTGTATTCATGCTCTTCGAAGTACCCCTTTCTTGTCCACAGCTAGACAGCTCGTACTCATTTGCCCAGCAGTGGTCGGGTTCTCCCATTCTTTGAACCTACCTATCTGCTTAACCCTAATGACACCTTCCTTCATATCAGAATGGAACAGTCAACTATATTGTTAGATACTATGTTTCTAGGACCCTGTACTCAACAGTCAAAATACAAATAGTATCCATGGGATAACCCTGATCGATAGAAGTCACCGCTAAACAAGTTTTGACAAGAGGAATGCTTATTGAATAATAATAATTATTGGCTTTATTTATTGCTACTAGAAAGGTAGATACCGGTGGTAAGCGAATAGGAAATAGACTCTAGTGAGTATCTATTTGAGTAGAGAGGTATGCCATTAAAAGCAATGAAATAATAGAAAATGAAGGAGATACTAGGTAATGTGTATGAAGGGGTAGCCTGTATAGCATGGTCTAGGGTTGTGAGAGACAGAAAGAAGAGATCGGTCATCAAGAAAAGGCATAGGACTAGAAAGAAGTCATAGGCAACTCACAGATACGCACGAATAGCTAGTAAAGAACGCGGAGCTCCTATTCTATTCAGGCAACCTTGGCAGCTTTGCAAGCAAAGGAGGAAAGCCCTCGGAGTCAACTAGTTTCAAGGAAATGAGACTTGGGGCTGAAATACGAGTGTAGGGGATGGATTTCAAATAGCACAAAGTCATGCTCAGACGTTTCCATGATCGAGACCATTACAGCGAAAATGCGGCAAGAGTGCATCTCCAGGACCAAGCAGGGCAGCCCGCTTTCTTTTATTTGTCCCTCTAGTGCCGGATTTCCTTTGTCCTTGTTCCCATGACCAAACTCAGCTAGCGAGCCGCTAAATAGATGCATTGAGTCACGGACTTTTACAACCAATGAATATTCTTCTTTTCCTTTTGGCAAGCTGTGGATCTCTATGACCAACGTAACGTGGGCCTTAGCAAATACATTTTGTGGGATGTGGATCCGTTGCTTTCCGCTGGCGAATGGTTTTCTCGAGCACTAGCCTCGTTGATGCCCTGAACCTGTTCACGCAGATGCATTTGCTGAATCCAACTATGTGCTGTGGCCTCGTATCTGACTAAAAGTGCTTTGTAAAGACCGTAAAGCATAGGGCTAGATCTTGGAAGACGAATTATGGCCTGGTATCTGCTGAAGAAAGCCACGAACTAGGATCAGGTGTTAACTGAAGAAGTATGCGATCCAATAGTTCGATCTGTGCTAACGGCTAATCCCCCTATCTATCATTAGATAAGGGAAAAGTGGACTTCTGTTCGATCTTCATTTTCATTGGCAATCGGCTCTTTCTCCTCAGTGGGTGCCTGGCTGGCACTACCACTTGTCGTCGTATAAAAGCCTGCGCGAACAAGCGCTCGTCCTGCCGGACGGTACAAAGATACCGAAGAGCTCATGATGACAGTAGGCTGTTTTTCTGGTAATAATAATTGACTCAATCAAGATAGGGAGCTGGTCATATGGCTTACTCCTTTCTCTTGCTATCGGTCGGGGAGTGCCAAGTCTAGCTAGTTCGTGCAGGGACCCCCTTTATCATCCTATCATTGTTTTCTAATCACCTCGTAAAGTCGAGTTCGAAAGAAAGATGAGTTCAAAACTCGTATTATGAGATGGATCGTGTATCCTTCCCTCCCCTTCAATCCTTCGGACTATAACCTCCTTTGTTCTGCAACTCTTCTGCAGCATAGTTCAGGTTTCATAATTGAGCATTCAGGTACTCTTTTTCCATTCAATCCATTCCTGAGCTTCAATACCGTTGCGTTGAGCTTTCACTTCCCATTCTTCCAGCTTATGCCTCTCACTATAGACTAGACTCCGGCAAATATTCCCTCTATAGGGGCTGGCTGCCAGCTTCCATCACGTTCCTGTCCCTCAAGACTCGACACAACCCACTTTATCTGCTCTTTACGGCCGATTAAACCTTGTCCAAGTGTGGTACCCATTGCTGATGAGTGAAACGCGAGGATTTTTGTATAGAAAACAAGGGTATCTATCTTATCCCAGTCATGTCTCATCTTCAATATGCATCTGAAACCATGGCACAAGCGGGCGCTGAACCATAAGATCGGAGATAGAGTTGTTTAGAGTCGGTGCTTTTCCCTTTTAGGACGGATTCCGGGAAACAAGCAAGGATCTAGTTTCCTCCACGGAAGACCCTCAATCTATACTATACTATATTAATTAAGCAGAGCATCGCAAACTACCTCTCTTTCGCTAAGTTATACCAATAGGTGTTCGCCTCCTGATAATAAATGGGTTCCTCACTTTCGAACATACAACTTTTTGGTAGAGTTCGACGAGGAGACAGACATACTAGTGAATCTCTGACAGATAATTGCTTCTCTATACATACTTTACCACCGTACACAACCCCGATTGGATACTGAATTCTACTATCATTCACTTTGCACACGCAGGAAAGGAATGAATTTCGAACATTCTTACTCTAAAGCCGCTGCCCTTACTAAATAGTGAAGCCGTGCATACGTTTTTCCTTTGTTTTGACTCTCTCGAATTGATCTAGATAAAGATGCTCATGACGACTCGGTTGATTCGGTTGTTGCGTCTGATTCTGTAAAATGAGATGGTTAGTGCCACCCATAGGTGGCTGGAAACAAGTGTTCGTGCCAAGGAGGGGGATAGAGAGGGTTATTTTGGTGATTGGGTCTTTTAGTTACTACTAGAGGTCTAGGTGGTCAGGGGTTTAAAGGTCTGGAATAGGTGTGAGTGGTGGTCGTATTCAGTACCAATGGTACGGTAATTGGAGGTTCAGGCGGTTCAGGCCTAGGATAAGAGCTAGAGGCTTGTTGAGGGGTAGCCATGGTTTCAGCTTCACTGGCAACAGCTGGTAGGGACATTTGTTGTGGTGTTCTAGGAAAATGAACCATATTGCCCCTAGTTGTGTTAATCGAGCTATGCTCTTCTTCAACGCTCCGCGCCTTCCAAAAAGTCGTTTTGTTGCTTGCACTTGAATTTAGGAGTTTCAACTTAACTAGCATATGTGCATTTGGGTTGTTGGCATATGTCGGCTACATACTGGATGCTTTTCCATCATTGTTCGACTTGCACAGAAACAATGGGTCCCTTCTGGTTTCTTTTTCTCCCTCCAAGTTTGTTCTTCATTGTAATGTGTGTCAACTCAACAACAGTGAGCACACCCTTCCTGCTGGTCTTCTTCAACCTTTGTCTGTTCCATTACAACCTGGGTCTTCTATTTCCATGGATTTTTTTGAGGCACTCCCCAAGTCTTATGGTTATAGCTCCATACTTGTGGTCGTGGACCGTTTCACTGGCTCATTTCATTCCTCTATCTCACCCTTTTAGCTGTATACCCTATCTTGTATCCAGTAGTAAGTCTACTCTTCTTACCCCCTCTCCTCTACCTTTTGTGGCCCATCTATTAGCTTTTTTACCATCTTTGAGTCATAGCGAGACGGCTCTATCTCTTTTCACAAGTACAGCTGTAAGTACAGTTGCGGGCGTCAACGATCAGCAGTACTGAGCTACGGAAAGTCTATCGAAAGGACCTAATCAAAGGCTACTACAGCTATAACTGACCCGCCTATGGAATCTATTGGCTCGGCTGAACCGACATGAAATGAAAGAGAGGAAGGCGGAAGCTATTGGCAAATAGAGGGGGGGGATGTTCTCCGTGTCTTTTAGCCCTCACTAGATGACAACTTGCTTACTTTTCACTTCTTCTTAAGCTTGGCAGACTAGTTCCTGACTGACTTGATAGTGCGATGAGCTTACTTGCTCTAGTTCTATCCTAACGATTGACTTACCTGAGTACCTAGCACCGAGGATCGATGTAATTGACTTTCAAAAAGATGCTGTTGATGCTAACACGCATATAAATAGATGTTCCCCACTGCTTGCTCCTCTTACCCGAATGGGGTTATATGCCTTAGTGAAACTAAGGGTAAAGTGGCAGAGGTATGACCTCAGGAAGAAAGAAAGATCGGGCGGGGAAAACGGGGTTCGAACCCGCGACTTCTGGCGTGACAGACCAGCACTCTAACCAACTGAGCTATTTCCCCCTTTCGTAACTACTGTCGATTCAACAGTCACCTACCGGTTACCTTTGTAACTATACCAAAGTAGCTGTACAACAGAATGCCCTTCGCCTTTAGTACTTTTTTATTATATATATTATGTTATATACTAAATGTGTCAAAGCAATAGAACTTATGGAAAAAAAAACAAGCCCATCTTTCTCAAAAAGGAAGAGAGGGTGCGCCCCCCCCAGAGAGAACCCCATTCTTTCCAGAAAGTTCGAATTAATTATGTCGAAAAAGAAATAAGGAAAAGAGGAGTAAGCGAGTAGGGTCAACAAGATTCTAAACGAATACCACAAGTGACGGAACCGACGATGATGAAGAGATAAGGGGCAAAGGATATTTTTTTCTATTATTCAAATTCTTATTTATTGATTGATTATCTAATTTATTTAGATCCATATTCATTTTCATTTGCAAATACAAACTCTCTTTCATTTTCTTTTGACTTTTGCGCTAAGGATAAGGGAACTTAGAAAAAAAAGAGCTGGCTTGGCCCATGAGTGGTATGGCAATCTATATTTCCGGCTGAGGGGGAGTGACTTCTGTCCAATCGGTGTAGCATCGGGCTCAGAGACTATGCGCTCGCAAAAGACTGAATTGGCCTGCCTGGTAGAGGTATCTTGTAAACGTGCACCATGGTTTGAAAACCTATTCCGCAATCCTAAAGACTAAAAAGGTATAGTCTAGCCCAGTGCTAAAGCTAAGGGCTAGATAGGGCGGGCTCACTCACTCATAAAACGACTCTAGTAAGTAGCGCCAAAGCGCGTAATAGACTTACTTATAAGCAATTACACGCAATCAACGGATGTTCATGCATTGGCCCTCGATAATGCTTCAATCGATAGTTGACGACCATCGATGTATGATTACTAGCCTCTATTCCTTCCTTTTGAGCTTTGAAAGACTTTTCACGCGGGGGAGTAGGCCCCTGCGCACGTCCGGATTCGAGGTTTTCACAACCAAGCAAGCCACTTCTCCAAGGCCATTCCATGAGTCCTTTCCGAATGAGAATCACTATCCACGGAGGACCACCTTCTATATCAATCATAGCAATCACCAAGTCAGAACTGTAAAATCAGCCAGATTCAGAGCGCAAATACAGAAAGGATGGAACCCTGAATACCGACTAAAGGTGGATACAGAGAGAGAATCGAGCTGAGAACCCTATGCCTGGCAGATGTACTGAACCTCGACCGGGAAAGCATTCGACCCCGCCGAAGATCGAGTAGGAAGAGAGGAGACGATCGTCTTCTCTCAGTTCGGTGGCTTTCTTTCCGGATGTCGATTGGGATAAGGGTTTGATCGAGAGCTAGGAGATTAGGTTGTTTAACCTAAGAGAAGAGATCCAGTTTACAGAGGAGATGCCAGGGGCAGTGGCTGTTCAAGGAAGTTTCTCTAAGGACGAAGGCTTGATTGAATGCCATCCCTTCTTTCCTTTCTTAAACGGATGGGAGCAGCTATTGAATCAGCTCTGGTGTTGAAGAAAGATGGAACCTGGAGAATGTGTTTCTACTATAGAAAACGAAATGCAGCAACCATGTTTTCCAAATACCCCATTCCTATCATAGAAGACCGGCACTTTTGGATGAGGTGTGAACTAAGATAGATTTGAGGGCTGGTTATCACCAAATAAGAATGAAAGGAAGAGGATATCTACAAAACAGCCTGAAGGACCGGCTTTTTGAATTCAAGGTGATGCCCCGGCAACCTTTCAACAACTCATGAATAGTGTTTTTAAAGAGATATGTTGGAAAGGGGTATTGGTCTTTTTCGATGACATTCTAGTGTACAGTTCTACCATGGTGGAGCATCTCAAGTTGCTAGAGGAAGTGTTCCGGCAGAACACACTTTTTGTGGGTGAGCCAAAGGAAATACATTATTTATGAAATTGGGGTATCTACTGATACAAACAAGGTAGAGGGCATGACATCCCAAATTCTGCATTCGGAATTTCCTGAGAAAAAAGTATTATGTGTATTGGATCCGCTCTTCTGTTAGCATGAACACATGAATGAGATTCTTCTTATTCTTCCTAAATAGAACCCCCCACCCTCACCTTTCTTAGGACTATCAAGCCTTCTCGAATTAGGTCTATGGGTACGAAGGCCTCTCGAATTTGTTCTACGGTAGAAGCTTTGAACGTAGACCCAGATACAAATCTTTCACTCACTGAAAAGTGAAAACCTGTGACTATATCGTCCTGAAGACGGATGCGACGGGAAGAAGTGGCATTTAGAAGTGTTGCTGACTTTACATTTAGGTTTCGGCATAACAAAGCTTGCACTGCCTTTTCGCACTTAGGCGCACAGCGTGCCGTTGGTAATGATTCTACTACGGTGCTGCAAATTCGCAAGCTGATCCTAAGTAATCGTTGTTGTTCATTGGATTCCTCCGGAATTACTTCGTTAGGATTGAAGAATTGCTGCAACTCTTCCTGAATAGACTCGATTCTCCCGTCGAGAGCTTCTTTGAAAGTCTTACCTAAACTCTTCCGGCTGAATATGAGAAAGCCTATAAAACAACCAGCTACTATCATTTCTTCATTATAGATTGAGATCTTCTTCGGACTTGATGCACAAATAGATGGAATAGCTGCAAATAGCATATTTTTCTCCTTCATATCCGTTGAACTCATAGTATAGTAGGCTTTTTCAGCTCTGCTCCCGAAAAGAGAAAGGAGACTGATCTTGACGTCGGCGTTGGTTTTTCCAACAGAACATTCTTTCACGAACTTCCATGACAAAATGCTAGTTGCTTTGTCACGCATACACTGGAGGTCCCATCGACGAAGGCCACTATACGCGTTTTCTGAGGAGCAACATGATACTTTCTTTTCCTCTGGCTAGAAAGATGTTTCAGTTCGCCAGGTTGTCTCTTGCCTGCTCATGGATTCAGCAGGCAGTTCAAAAGGTTGCAGACCAGGATAGCCTCAGATCAAAACCTAAATGTGCCAGGATCATAGAAGCAAGGGCAATAAGTATGAATGAATTTGAGCTGTTGCTAATAACTCTGCCACCTGAATACTTGATTCATTAAGGTCGTCACCCTCCGGAAGTCTCTATCGTTTTCTTTGTTTGTCTGTTAAGCTTCACAGGGCCTAAATCAAACTCCAATCGCTGCTACCACTCACGACGACACCGAGATCTTCGACTTAGCTCCCACAGGTCATCCACCCGGGGGGGCGGAAGATAACGAAAGGGAGACAAAGTCCTAACTAAATCAACACACAATAACCTCAACCTTCTACCCATTCCATCCATCATATCAGTCGAGTCGAGGAGATTCGTTCTTATCTATAGATAAGGCAAGAGAGAACTTATGACCTCGCGGATGGAGAGGGATTCGAACCCCCGGTATTCCTATCAATACTTCGGTTTTCAAGACCGACTCTTTCAACCGCTCAGACATCCATCCCTGCGCTCGCCCGCCCTATCTATCTGCGCGCTGGCAGGTAGGGGCAACTCTATGTGATTCGCTACGCTTGCTTGCGCCCCACCCCGTAAGCTGACTCTATTGCCTAGCGGTTAGCGACACTTTTCCGGTAGTACGAATCGCTACGCTTCTTTCTATATGATAATATGCACCGTTGGTTGCTGCGCTCCCTGCGGGTAATAGCAAGAGAGTGAAGAACGAACGATCCTCAAAAAAGTCAGCAGTGAATGAGTCCGACTCGAGTTCGTGAGTCAAAGGCGTGGCAAGAGAGCGAGTTCGACTCGCGAACGATCCGCAAGTGAAGGACCGATCCTTTAACGCCAGTACTGTTGCGAGACTGGTACTTGGCGGCTCACGAGCAACATATAGACTAAGGTTGCCCATCACTCCCTCGCTCCTTTTTGAAGGCCCACCGCTCCCCCTTTCTTTAAGTATCTATCCCGGCTTGCATTTTGGGGCGAGTACTACAGTTCCTCCATAATCACACAGAACGCCCAGCTTCGCAGAGCTGCTCTCTCCCCAGTCCACAGCAAGGTGTGGAATCTGGATCTACTGTGTGTTCTGACTCTATTGGATCAAGTCAGATACTAAGCCTTCTACTACTACTACTACTTAGGAGATAAAATGCTATATTTCAGAGATTGGACTCTATTACTGTGTTTTTTCAGGGCTGTTCCCGAGCCAGGTTCCCTGGATCCATTCTGACCTAAATGGATGAATGAAGAAGGGGGCGAGCAGATACGACGGCCACACACACTTCTTTTTAGCCGAATAAAGCCGGATCTACTACACGGCTAGGATCAGAGAAAGATTGAGAAAGCAAGATCAAACCCACTCTACTGTCGATTCAAAAGGTAAACAGCCCCCGAAGACTTTATCAATGAATGGATCAAAGAAGGAGGCTCTATCTAAGTCATCGTATATAAGGGAAGAAGCCCGCCCTTGATCGAAGAATGAAGAAGCTAGCCCGGGTAGACTTTAAGAGCTCTTGCTCTGCCTATCCGTCTCGCTCCGTCTTGGAGGTCATAGAAAGATACGAAGGGCCTACTCTTTTAATTAAAGCCCTACTCTTAATAATAGTGAAAGCCCCCTTCTCTTACCTACTTTGACTCATATCTTCGGTATACCTCAATACAAGACAAGCACTGGAAAGGATATTCAATAAAAACCGGGCTATCGCCCTATCTAAGCGGGTTTCCCCTCTCCTCTACGGGAGTCCTCTTTTAGTCTATTTCTGTTCCTGTGTCTATCGCTATCGCCCTATTCTCTCTCAATTAAATGAGGGGGAGTACCTTTTCTTTAGCTTCCAACATGAAAGATTGACCCCCTAAAGTGCCAGATATGCAAGTTTGATGAAGGACTACTTACTTAGCTTAGCTAAAGACTCAAAAAAAAGTGGACTTCAGGAACTGACCTAAGAATAGCTCTCTCTCTAATACTCTTGCAAAGAATTGGATAAGTGGAAAAATGCTAAAATGCCTTTCATTTCTCTTATAGGGTCTTTCTTTGTCCTACTTATAGTATCTTTCCTCCAGCCTATCGAAACTCGTGTTTTTATTAACCAACAACACATGCACTTTGTTAGAACTAAAGAAAAGGTTATTCAATCCACTAGTGCAACTGAAGTGAAGGAATTATCTATTCTGAACCTCCACAAGAAAGAGCTCATAACCACTGCTTGTGAACAGCTCTCCTCAACTGAAGGCGCACTACTGTTACTATCAGTCTAGTCTCTCGAGGGCACTCTTTCGATCTCGAACAAACTTACTTCTTTTGCCGGAAGAGAGATATTCAGAAAACCCGATTTCCAGTCCTGTCTTAAGAACCCGACTCCAAAGAAAGAAAAAAGAAAAGCGGACTAAAAGAGAACAACAAAAGAGAGATCACTTTCGACGATTGAACAGCACTTTTATATCCAGATTGGAACTGGACTTGAACCTTCATATCCAGATTTCACTCCACTTTCACTTTCATATCAGGAACGTCGACTTGCACTTTCAATAGTGAATTATTCACTTTCCGGAATTGGCTCATATTCACATAGGCCAAGAAAGACGAATAAGACCTTTCACTCCCTATTTCACGTATAATCGAGAGACTCAGAATATCAGTGCCTTGGGTAAATGCGGGAGAAGATTACCGAACTTTTTTCTGTCCTCTTCGCTTCCTAAAATAGTTAGGGAAAAGGCCTAGTCGGCCACCGCTTGCTAACGACGGAAGGCATCGTCAATGAAAGGGTCCTCGCGTGGGACTTAGTTGGAAAGGTAGGTGTTCGGCATGTCCCTTGCTTGCGAACTTCTTTAGTAGGGCGGGTAGCTTTGGAGATCCCATTTTTTACGTTTACCGTTGTCCCCAGACTTCACTCTTTCAACACTTGTCTACTTTCGAAATAGTCAGGCGGGTCCCTGTCCCTGTCTCCAAGTGTGTGATCCACCGATTCACTGAGTGGGTCTTTCTTACCGCAGTTTTCCCTATCTCTTAAAGCCCTATCAGACTTCCGATCCATCCCTTGTTTGCCGATTGGGGAAAGCCTTATATGGTCTCAAACAAGCACCCAGAGCGTCGGTTTGCAAAATGAAAGATGGCCATGGTGAATGAAGCTGGATTCAGACAGAGCTCGTGTGATCATTCTTTGTTTGTTCGTTATACGGCTTATGGTATGGTTATTTTTTTTTCTATGTTTATAACATTCTAAAAGCTGGCATTGTGAAATGGTAATTTGCTTTCTTTTTTCACACCTTCAGAAACAGTTCTGAATGAAAGATCTTGGTGACTTTAGGTACTTTATCGGTATTGAGGAATATAATCCCTATTGTGGGTACATAGATCATGAGCCAACAGAAGCCCTTGAGTTGATTTGCTCGATTTACCGCCACATACTACTTACTAAACGGACTCTACTTTAGGGGTCGGGTCTCGATCCGAGTTGTTTAGCGAATGACTCAACCAATACATCTCTACTTCGAGGTGTAAATCAATTCCACTCTTTACCCTATCCCTGTCTTAATGAAAGAATCGCATTTTCTACTTTGACCTTGCGAGCACCCACTCCAAACAGGGAGGGCGAACTCTTATCTCCCCGATCTCCGGGACCGCAAAATAGATGGCATTTTCTGTCTTCTTAGCCGACGTAAGACCTTCATCCGGCAGCAAAAAGCTTTCCCTTGGAGCAGCTCAAACGTCTTCTGGGTATGAAGAAGCAGGAGTGCACCACATGGAGGAGAACCCAACTCGCCTTTTTATGCCAAGTCACTGGACCGGCGAAACTGATTCCTCCGAGGTTGAGCTTTCAAAGCGGGATCGTTCCAACGCGCCCACGCCTTACTGCTTATTCAGGGGCGGGCGAAAACTCCTATGGAACCATTCGACATTCATAGCCTTTCAATCCTATTCGGATCTTGCAAGACTGGAATAGGAAACGAAAGTCATCCTGAAAGATGCTAGGAGCTTCTTCCCCGCATATCCATCCTAAGCTGGAACTGGCTACCCGATCGGCCGGATTCCAAATTCTCTGCTCGGCTTCGATGATTGGGACATCGAGGACGGCCACGTGAGAGAGAGATTTCGAAGCTCCCCAAGTATGCTTTGATATTCAGATAATAGACTTTGTATCTCCATTGGAATTTATTCCGTAGGTTGCTCATCTCCTTTTACAATTAATGCAGCACACATCTTTGACTCCTTCATGTCCTCAACAAATTCATTTGAATTATGAGCAATAGCCAACATACTCTTCTCCCCTACTTCAGAAGCAATGCTAGAAGCCTTGTTTGGAAGTCTAATTATCTTTAGCTTGTTCCAAGTGAAAGAGTAACAATTCTCCCTTCCTTTGTGTGTGGTATCCACATCATATTGCCAAGGTCTTCCAAGAAGAACATGGCTTGCATCCATATCAACCACATCACACAATATATTCGAGCGATAATCTAATATTTACCCAAGGGGCATTGCTTTGTGATTAAGAGTTTTGCTCCTTTCTTGAGCCAACCAATGGTATATGGATTTGGGTGGTCTTGAGTTTCAAGGTTTAGATGATTAACCAAGTTTTCATAAACTAAATTCTCGCAACTGCAACTATCAATTACCAATTTGCATACCTTGCCATTAACAGTGCATTTGCTTTCAAATATCTTCTTCCTCTGTGTCTCTTCTGGTTGCATGGTTGAGCATAAAAGACGTTTGACCACACATACTACTTCTTCTCCCTCTTCTTCACATAGGTCTAGTTCATCTTCACCATCAGATCCTTCCACCTCTTCCTCATCACCTTTTCACAGCCGACAAGCGGCGCATTTAAGCCCACTCATCAAGTTCTGCTGGTAAAACTGCTTATGTTGTAAGCCCGAGAAGACAAGCTTAAACATAAACTCTGACCTACTTCCCCAAGACTATATGACCCGCCCCACATATTGCTACTCATGAGCCTATCTTTCTTACTTTGCTTATCTTATAGGAAGGTTAGTCACAAGAAAAGCCTTTATTCTTTCTCACATGAACTGAATAATTATTCCCCCTCCCTATATTCCATTTAGAAATCACCGGTCTGTGCTTGCTGCCAGCACACTCGATGGAGACACCCTGGGTTCTTATTCTAGAGCTTTCTTCCAATTGTAAGTTGCCTCTCTGTCTATGGCAATTTCCTTAGCCTACGAAAGAGAAGCCACCGATGATGCCAAGGGTAGATAGAAAGCGAACTGCCCTTCTGTGGACCTTGCTTTCTTCTTGAGGAACTCGTTCATCCAAGGGCTCGGTATCAGTATTCTGAATGCACTTTCAAGTAGTATCAAGACTAGGCCTTATTTTTCTTAGTTTCAGAAGTCTCCCTTTTCCGAGTGAATTAGCAAGAGCACGACTCGCGACCTCTTATTCTGCGACATCTTCCTTTTGTCGCCTAATCTTCCGTTCCTCTCTACCTATGAGCTTCCAAGTAGGTCATTCCAGGCCGTCCATTTAGAAAGGGCACCTCCCAGGTTCTCATAGCATCTTGCTTTCCTGGTTCACTCTGCCAAGATGAACTCTTTCTTTGTTCAAAGTCAAAGTCCACGCCAAGCCCTCCATTGAGGTAATCTCGGCCTGATTGTCTTATTTATTCTCTTCCCAAGAAAGAATTGATTTCCTAAAGAGGAAGTTACATTTGTAGCAGTCCAAGAATAATCAACCTTTTGCCAATTGGTTCCCCATGAAAATCCTTGTTTGGAATTGTAGGGGGGCAGGGAATGCAACAAATCTTTTCTTTTCAGTAGATTCTCGATGTATGCGTCCGGAAAGGGGAAGCAGCACCGATACGTCCGGCTCATCCACAGCTCTCTCTATCGACTCCTCCTTCCCGGGCATAGAAGATAAGATCAACGAGTTATGGTCTAAGCCCTTTCTTCTTCCCTAATCCAAGTAAGGGCAATACAAGGCAGAGTACCGCCATTCCCTCCTAGCTTCGGATGCCAGTTCAGAGCTTTAGAGAGAAGGTTTCCCGCTTGCATTGCTTAGAAGAAAGTAGATAACTCCCTGTACCTAGTGACAAGAAACTAAATCAACTCACTGAAGTGAAGTGCCTGGTTGTCTTAGTATGATAAGTAAAGCATTTCATTATCCGGTTTTGATTTCTTTCTCTTTTGTGACGTTATGTATTTTTGATGTAGGCAACGAAGTTTACTGATGGAAGGAATCACGACGACCTACTTGAACCTCCCTAACAAGACGTGCATGAGCTCAATACCATAGTTGTCCTTCAATCAATAATTATCGCTAGATCGTCTATGCGCTACATCGTATCAAATTAGATTTGACTATTTCTTGGGGAACCTTTCTTTCTAAGAAAACACGCTACGATAGATAGACCCGAGGAAGGCAAGTTTTGTTCCACTTCCTGGCGCAGAAAGAACTTTGGTGTGTCTGCTTGCTTGTGCGAAGGCAGCAGGAATGAGCCTTCGCCAGAGTAGGTTTTGAGACGAGATCTTGATTGATCACTTAGTCTACCTTTTTTGACTCATTTCTTCGAACCTTTCCTCTCGACAAAACGGAACCGAGTGTGAGAGTAGCTGGGCAGGAGCCCTTGACCTGGCTGATAAACCGAGTCGATTCTCAAAAGAAGGCCCGATCAGAGAAGGATGGTGATTCGACTGAGCGACCTGGGAGGGTGGAATGCTGAAGTCTGCTTCGTGCCAGCCAGCATGCCTCACTTGAACCAACGAAAGGTTCGAAGTTGGATTTGGTCTCTCGAAATCACTTAGATAGTCTGCTGATGCATCCTCTTTCTCTATGAGAAGATAAGATGAATTTCATGACCATTTGCCTTATTTATTATAGTGGTGGGGGATAGAAAATCCTCCTTGTGAACCGTGTTTGTCTGAAAGTACTGTCTGAGAAGGGAAATGCCAGTTCCAAGAAATGGTCCCTCTAGTGGCTATACTGATTGACATAGGTAGCTTTCGTAGTCAAAGCTCACTGGGCCAAATGCTCTATTGGAGTGGGGACGAACACACACAAACAAGGTTCGAAGAACTTCTACTTCAGGCCTTGAGGAATCTATGAGGCTCAGCCAATGGGGTTGAGGCGCTTGCGGGCAATCAATAAACGAGGAGGTCGAATTATGGATCAAGGAAGGCTGCATCAGAAGGAAGAGTAGGTGGCTATGCCGTTGGCAGGGACTGAGACAGAGAGAGGGGGGCACAGCCCCTATGATCCCGGTAAAGAGTTCCAACTATGCTCTTCTCAGGTTCTTTCTTTCTCCTTCACCAGACCACAGAACTAATCAATCAATCTTGACCTAGACTTCCCATCTTCCCCACTTGATTCAGCTTGAAAGCGGAAAAGAAGCGACTTGAACACATCCTTCAGCTGGAAGCCCGACGGAATGCTTTCGCGCCCTAAGAAGGAGTCATTCACGCAAAGAGAAGAGGTTGCTTCGCTTCCTAAGAATCATTCCTATTCCTAAACCTAAACTTGCTCACTACCCTTACTGAGACGGCTAACAACCGTCTTAAAGTGAGATTCGAATTCTTCGACTGAGAAAGTTTCTCTTTCGGCTGAGCCTTTGGTCGAGTCCCTATTCTATAGGATATAGTTTCAAGAGCCCTTGCTATATAGACACTTTGTTGCAAACAATCCCATCTGTCTATTAGTGATAGCTCCATCCTAAACTTCGATTGAATGAAGTCCTTCTGAACTGAAATCATGAATTGGATTCGAACCAATATCTCTGACTTTTCCTTCAGTCCATCATGATGGGAGAATCCCGCTGCCCGGGATCCCGGCATCCCTCCCACCTTTCCGTGAGATATTAGCCTGAATTATCAACAACAACAAAAGAACTCCAATCCAGCAAAGAAAGTCAACCAAGGCAAAAAAAAACAAACAAACCAAATAATCCTATTCTTCTAAAAACCTCCTAATGGCCCTGGCCATCTCACGACGTGGACTCGAACCACAATTTCTCCTTTTAGTAGATCGTGGTCTGTCGTCCTCCTCATTATAGTCCTCCTAGAATTCCAGTCTTTTCGCCGGAATCCGGGTTGGATAATCTATCAAATGCTGGTTAAGTGAATTCATGTCGGATTATCAATTCATTTGCGTCGGACCAGAATATCTAAAAAAAAATAATGCAATAGTTTAGGATTTGCCCGCAAACAGTTTACCCAGTCAGTTAAGTCTCTACTTGCAAAAGTAGAAAGTTCTAAGTCAGTGACGATCCCCGATCTTATCCCATTCATACAAATGAACATATTATAGTATAGGCAAGTAATCCCTATTATTAAGTAAGTCATTCACAATCCATATCATTATCCTTATATTTACTAAGTCCAATTTGAGAATACTTTTTTCTTTTTTAGTCCCTTTAATTGACATAGATACAAGTACTCTACTAGGATGATGCACAATAAATGGTCAGGATAGCTCAGTTGGTAGAGCAGAGGATTGAAAATCCTCGTGTCACCAGTTCAAATCTGGTTCCTGGCACAGAAAAAAGGATCTACCGAATAGGTATTGATACAAATTACTCGAGATGGATTGGGATACATATTCTATAATAATATAGATGGAGTATGATTTATTCATCTAAGTAGATAAATCTCTAAATAGAGACACTTCTTTTTCTTTTTAGAGAAGGGTGGGTCAAAATATCAGGTTCTTTTCTTTATGGTACAGAAGGAGGTGAGATTAGGTTCCCTTTTCTTCATTTTTGCATTTCTTATTCCGCTATTCCGAATATTTGGATTTCTTGCTTATCTTATCTTACTTTCCTAGTTGTTCTAAGGAATGACGCGGTCTGGTTTACAAGTAAGAAAGAAATAGGATTAACAAGGGTAAAGGTGACGTTTTAGCTCTTCGTTCCGCTCTTGGTTTACAGGCTTTGTTAACCGGACCGGCAGGTGTATAAAAGGGGTCATTTTCTGGGTAGGTTTCCCTATTAAGTCAGCACCGGATCAAGATTGGAGACCCACCACAAGCAGAGAACAAAAAGCCTAAGAGTGGTGACCAACCATCTGCAAAAGGAGTAACAGAGCAAAGCGGAGAAGAGAAGGGGGAAGAAAAAAGGTTCCTAACTCATTGGATAGCTTAATCTATTGGTCAGGGATCCCATCTTGACTTTATTTAGGTGCCTAGACTTTTCGGGGCATAGGGTAGATTTCACAGTCCTTTAAGTGAATACGCCTTCTCTTTATGTATAGAGCTCTTAAAGAATGGATCAGCTCCTAGCGAAAAAGTCCAAGGTCTGAATACCAAGAGCGGTCAAACACTGGCAAACTCTCTAGCATTACAAGAGAACTTTCAACCCCTTAACATCCAAAACAACTTCATTTTGTCCTCAGGGATGTGGAGAGTGGCATAGAATTCTCTGATGATGTTCTCATCATATCTCTGCTGAAATCCATAAAATTGAGTAAGCTTGCAGGACTCAAATAAGGGAATGACTGATTTCAGATCTTCTTGCTTGCTGATGTGAGACCAATCTGCCCATCTGTGCTGAACCAGTTTCTTGTTGGAGTAGACTGAATGATAAGTATTGAATTGCAACATATCATGGAAACGTGGGTCTGGGCAGAATTTCTCTTTTGCTGATCCATCTTCATTTGAGAATGGGTCTTCTCCTCTTATCCTTGTAAATTCAGCTTTGTCCATCTTGTGAAGATCTTCAGTTGCTAAGCTTGAGGAACACTTTGGCAAGCTAGCATGCTCAGCAACTGAGATCATCTGAGCCTCTTGATCATTAGAAGATGCATCAGGCTGACTTGTGGGTTTTCTGTTTCTATTTGGAAAAAAAAAAGAATTCATTTACTTCGGGCTCGCACCCTCGATCCTCCCCCTATATTAGTAGGTAAATTGAGCAAATCAACTCAAGGGCTTCTGTTGGCTCATGATGTACCCAATAAACTAAATACCGATAAAGTACTAGTGGTTGTATCGTTCGGGCCCCTTAGACGCAAGGGTCCTTCACTTTAAGTCCATAATCAGAGGATAAGCTACTCAACATCAACAACAATTATCTTATAGTAACCAGTGAACGCGTACTGTTTCCTTTCATAAGCATGCAAACTGCATTATTGAAGGTAAAGAAGCAGCAAAGTGAGACCGATCTTACGCTACGCGCCTTAGATTTAGATCGGAAGCCATCTCCGCCCTCCAAAGTAGGGTTTTTTCATTTCCATCCGGTATAGGAAGATTCTCTTTACAGGAACTCGAACCATAAACTATCACCGAAGCGGTATCTCTTTAACTTGGTCTGAACCTATTTCTTCTATTCCTACGATTGTTCAGTGATGGGTTTTCCCCTTTTAGGATTGGGTTTATATCCCATATCGTGTTGCGCTAAGCTCATTTCTCTTATAGGGCGGAGCCTTTTGTATTCTGTGGACGTTAAGATTGCATACCATGCAAGTAATTCATTATCCACACATGTCATACATCTTTCATATAGGATAATCTTTGAAAGCACCTAAGTGTTGGACATTTGCATGATACAGGTAAACCATAGCCTAGAAAGAAGCAGGTAAATCGCTCTAGGTTAAAATCAAACCTACCTCGGAAAACTACTTTTCAAAACTCTTACTGCAGATCGACATCGGAGGTGGCCCAAACCTAGGCTGTGACGCTTCCTGTTGAGTACACAATGTTGACTTGAAGTTCGTTTACACAGTACGAGAAAGACAATTCTAAAGAATGGGACTTTCAGCCAGTTTTATAGATTACATTCTTGAATATAGCATCAACATAACAATAACATTAAAAAGCGCTAAACTTGCCTTAGAATCTGTTCTCCATGGCAAACGACCAAGAAAAAGGAAACTTCCATTTCGCATAGCTGCTAAAGTAGTAGTTTTTGTCAAATCATACTTCTGACCAATAGTATCAGTGGCCTTATGCGTCCGCAACCTAGTTTTGTATCTGCGTAGTGAAGGAAAGAAAGAAGCATGTTAAGGTGACTTGAGGGAAAGACTGATCCTGATAGACAAGAATGGTATGGTTGGATTGCCAGTGAATAAGCAGCAAGGCTAAAGCAGGGATTGGATTGGATAAATAAACAATATGAGCACAGGGCTGCAAAGATCTAGCTCGACGTATGCGTTGCTTTCCTCCGCCCTGCCTACCTGGGTATGGCTCAATCAGTCAATCTATTGCCTACTGAATTCTTCCCAATTGACATATAGTACTGTGCTTAATTAAGTTAAGTTCGCTATTCTAGTGCGATGTTCAGTTCACTGTCTCCACTCCACTATTCTTATCTTACATAATAACCTGCCTCTTCTTTAATTGATTGGAAAGCTGGTCAATAAAATGCCAGTGGGAAATCCATTGAGTAGCAGCTCGTATCCAAGGAAAAGGCCATAACAAGGTATTCTCCCCAATCTTATTATCTTTCCCTTTCGAAGGAAGAAGGTCAGACAGCACTGGTCAATAGGATCGGGTGGGCTGGGCACATAGCCCACAATAATAAATGGCAACAAGGCTCAACAGAGCAGAGACACAAGAATACCTATATAGAGACATGATAAATAATAAGCCAAGGAGATCTTTACAAAACGAGAATTCCGCATCCGGTGAAAGCTGAAGTCACATAGGGAAGGGAGTTTCTGCAGATGGAGAAAAGGGAGATATCACACTGTGTGTGATAGGTTATTAGCTGGAGGATTGAGATTGGTATATGGCATTCAGATAGTCATATGCCACTGAAAGCATGGAAAGACTAGGTGAACGGGCTCACCAGGCAGGGAAAGCTAGATATAGCCTCTCTTCCTCCACTTGTTTTACGGATTCACATACTGGTTGGTATGTTCATCAAGTTCTCGATTACTACTTACGGTGCCCACTGACTCCCTTTAATGGTACGCAGTCCCTGCCAAGATATCGCTCATAACGACAAGGCACACTGCAAAGGCGTATTTATTAGCCAGCTGTGGGTGCCGAGAGCAAGCCGGATGACAAGTATTTAGATAAGCGGTCAATGAGAGCGATTAAAAGAGTGGACCCCTTCTTCCCTTATGCCTGCAAGCCGGATCTATAGTGTCGGGGATATCTTCTGTTTTATAAGCTTTAGGAAGTATAGCAGTAGAGATGACAAGTATTGAGATAAGCTGAGGTATTGTGATGTGATGGAGACATCACTCACGCATGCCATTGAATGAAGCGAACACTCCAATTAACAGGTAGGGCAGCTACCTGATTGTACGCTTACTTCAACAAGTCTTAATAATGAGACGATGGCGGATGTTATCTGAATTAGAGGTTCACTTTCTTAATCGAGCAGTCAAGTCAATTGGGCGGTTCAACCTTTTAATAAGCCGCTCCTATTTTGATAGTTCTTTCGGGTACTTAAGTTTTAGATCAATGGTTCCACGGCTGCGCTTCAGCGCCCTTAAGCTGTTAGTACTTTCGCGCCATCTGTTTCCTCCAATAGCTTCTGCATCCATTTCTGCATCTCCGTTTCTGGCGCATCCAGCCTACTAACGGCGTAGCGACGGATAATTCCACATGGGTGGGTGGATCGCTCGGTACAGATGAACTTTTCAGAAAAGAAGGAGAGCAAGACTTTGTCGATGAAGGCTTTAAGCGTTGAGTTGGTTTAGCAGGAAGGTTACAAAAAACGAGCTATGCTTTATGGGTTCGAAGAAAGAGAGCAGAAACGGATGGCGCACAAAAGAGGTGGAAAAACACGTCCCCCTTCTACGCGATACCTTTGATTTGAATAAAAAAAAACCAGATTCCGCTTTCAGGACCTACACCTACATTATAACTAATGCACGGGACAGCCGTTTTTATCGATCGAGAATGTCTCAACGAAACGAATCTTTGAGAAGTACCGTTATCTCGAGCCGCAGGATCAGACCAAACAAAAACTGGGTATCGAAAAGAGAAAGTTTCATGCCAGCTATGTGCCCCTCGTACGATCTTTAGCTTCAATGGACTGGCTTCTGTATCCTCAGCTAGATCTGTCTGATTAAGTATTACGTGAGAATTCCATGGTTCCAGCTAAAGAAAAGAAAAAGTATGTGCTTGCGCCGAGCGATAAAAAACGGACTATGAAGTGTTTCCTGGCGGCTCAAAGCCATAGTCACTCCTCCTTTATTGCAAAAAATGCGCAATCTGTGCTAGCATTCTTATCTTTGATTACCTGCTACCCATATTGAGGAATAAGAACGAATCCAACCACTTCGGAATTGAAGGGCAGGGCGGATCTCCACATGGTGATGAGAACTATCAAACCCTGAAGTGATGGCTTCCTTGTCCTTCTTCCTCTGACCCTCTTCCATTGATTTGCTGATCTGAAGAAAGTTGTATAAAGAAGCCTTTGGCATGATCCAAGAGAAATCTTTATGTCAGGTGTTCGTATTTGATTTGACAGTCCTAGGAATCAAACTATCCCCGACCTCTGGGGGACTGCACTCTTCCCTTTTCTTTTCCTTTGCTTCATTCAAGTCAAGGGCAAAGTGTTCAATTGCACGTCTCTGTTGAGGATAGACTGATACCGATGTTCCTCGTCCCGTAGGTAACCGATCAGCCTGACCCATTCATCTTGATCTTTTATCGACAAGATCTACTACGAGATTCCCTTAAAAAAGGGTCCTCGGCAGCAGCAAACTAGTTAGTAGGGATCGGTCCCGTGGTCACCGTTAAGCTGAGCTTTGGAATTCGATTTGTTGGAATAGGCGATTTGAGGGCACGGTTTGCTTAGTGATTTCACTCCCTTCCTTTGACTCTAAGAGATCCTTTCGCTCGAGAATATACATTAACCCGTGCCTTTATTGCGAAAGCAGTGATCGTACATGGACGACCCAGGTGCTGTATGAGGTAACTTTGAAGCTCTAAACGGATCCGCACCAGCTATGATACCAAGTCTAACTTCACAGGATCGGATACAATGGAACATTATGAATGACGCGATCCGATCCCATATGATATTGACTTCATTGTTGTTACGTACGCCTATTTCAACCTGGAATTCCTAGCCATGCGAAGAAGTAAATAGCAACAAGGCTTTGGCCACGTTACGGAGGAAGCCGAGCAGGCACAAAGTTGTATCAAAATATCAAGAGGAAGGTCGATTGGATTGGATTTGCCGATGAAGAGTACCCGCGAGGGGCGCATGTTCTTTAGTAGAGTCGGATTGAGACAATCTGTCGATTCTTACCCTTTACAGGTAATGCTGGTCTCCTGGCAGGGAAAGCCCATTAGAAGCTCAATTATATAAAGAAAAAGCGCGGTTTTCATGGGCTCGTGGGTGATTCCACAAGAGGGAAAGGCCGTTCTAAGCTCAAATTGTTAATTAAACGGGCCTTGTTAATGAAGTATTTCGTTACCTTCCTTTATTCTTATTTTGACCATTTAGTTGAACTGACTCTGTTAATTCGCTCTCACGGTAATTGGATTGCGATTTCCTCTGGATTCAATGACTGCTAGGATTTCTTTCTACTTCTATTTGTGGCATATAGAATTTTACGATAGATGAAGCGTGGATTTCATTCCAATAACAACCCCCTGGCCGTTCACTTAGAGAGCAGCACATTGTTCGACCTAGGGATCTTGATGAAAATAACTATCAATTAGAGCTAGCTGCTGTTATTCCCAGAAGCAAGCCAAGCGAGTTCAAAGGGCTTTGTTGGCCATTGACATTCCACAATTGAACTGGAAATGAATCATGCTTGCAATCAATAATTGCATAGATAAAGTTGACTACATGGTACGTCTTTTGTTGAAGCAAAAGAGAACCTATAGACAACGGTCAAGTCTGCGATCCAAACAGTGATGAAAAGAATTCTCAAATCATTCGCGGATGGACGTGAAAGAAGGAAGAACCAAATGGCACTGCTTCCTCAAAGCGAGCTTCGGGTACCCGATCAAGGGACTAATGAAACACCAGTACATGTCATACAGAAGCTCCACTCATCCCTCCGCCAGCCCAACCTAAGTTTCTATCGGACTGAGCTATTCTTCAATCCAGTGCCCTAATCCTTTCGAACTTGGGTCCATAAAATAGTGCTATTGTACAACCTGGGGAAGTCAAAGCACATTCTAAGTGGGCCGCATGGGTCGGCCCTTTCACCTCATTCTTTTCCGTTTCCACGCTCTGAAACCGGGTTCTTTCACTTAAATCTCTCTCATAATCAAGCTGAGATATGATGCTGTTTCATCCTAAAATTATGAGAAATCCCTGCTGGGACGGACCCTTAGTATAAGATAAGTCAACAGGTTGTGTCAGTTTCTCAAAAGACATGGGCTCGCCTTTCGGGGTGACTAGCTGCATTCATTGGTTTGCTTTCTTCCACCAACTTCACAACCATCCTTCGTTGATGACAGGCAAGCTCAACCACAGTTTCCGTAGTTTGGTTCAATTCATTCGGCATTTCCATTTCCAATTGGTAAGTGGGGCCCTTTCTCCGACCCAAGGAAGAAGATCACAAGCGGGAGTCCCCTCTAGGAAGAGATGCTTTCCAAAGGCCGTACGCTACTGTTGAATGGCCAAATAGGGATTGAAACAGAGTAAATAACTAGAGTATCCCGTCGTAGTGGTAGCTGCATTTACGCGACCGGGTCCGAGCCACGGGACAAGACCAAATTGGATTTGTAACATCCGCGGATGGAAGACCGTAGATTTCTCACTTTCCCTACTCGGAGAGCACGTGTATGTAGTCCGCCTGTATCTACTTATTTATTCGGAGAGCGCCATTAATAGGATTCAGAAGTCGTACAAGCTATGGCGGAGCCGTTTACCAATGCACCCTCCTCATATTTGATTCATTTTTTTTTCTCATTGGTTCCACGTACGTCTTTTGGGCGAGCTTTCTTCACTGTCATCAAAACCAACGCTCAAACCGAAGCTTTCCGAGCAGTTGTTTATTTATCACTTTAGCTGCTGTCGTTTTCCTCTTCCGAATTAAGCGAGTGAAAAACAAGGGGATCAGAAGAACAAACAATAAGAATGAGGGATTGAAGTCCGTTTCCTTCGTATCGTATTTCAACGGATCGGGTAGTTCTAGTCTTTTTTGATTACTCCTTCCTTTTCCCATCATTTGACATAACATAATTAAGAAACTGTTTGATGGTCAACGGAACCGGATCTGCTCCCTTTTTCTTTTCCTTCAGGATCCGTTCTTGAACTTATTCTAGTAGGTTGAACAGGTTTCACATACTCAGTGAGTGGTGAAGACCACTGACCCCAATTGGTAGATCAGCAGATAGCTAAACTAATTCGGTATACTCAAATAGTAATTCGGCATACTCAACACCATAGGTAGAAACGGGAGTTCGAAGGTACCGACCACCTAAAGTGAATTAAGACCAGGAGGGCTAGGAACGAGTAGAGAATCAAAATGCCCTTATTCCAAAGGAAGTGAGTGCCAAAGCGAAAATCGAGTAAAGAACAAAAGAACGAAATGCAATGGTTGCATCCGCTGTTTCAAGTCCGGACGGTTCCTCCGCTAGGTTATTGAGTTGGCTCCCCCGTTATTCTTCATCAGACAACGCACACTTAATGGAAAAACGAGGTATCTTTTTGGAAAACTTATCTACTTACGACTTTGTTAGCGCTTTGAGGGCTTCACTATGTTCTCTGAAATATTGTATAAATAATAATAAAGTATTTCTCAGGAGATGACTCTGCTGATACCGAGTTTCAATGCAAAATGGCTCCCGCTTCTTAACTGGGGAAAAATGAATATGGAGCCGTCAGAGGCTTATCTGGCCGATATGACTTCCAGAAATGATTTCCTGAGCTCAACCTAAAATGGAGGGGTTGGGGCTTTGGCTCCAGGCTCAAACTCTATCTTGTGGTAGACTGCCCTCCTAGGGAGCGCTTGGGCAACTAACTTGTGGGGCATGACATCCCAAATTCTGCATTCGGAATTTCCTGAGAAAAAAGTATTATGTGTATTGGATCCGCTCTTCTGTTAGCATGAACACATGAATGAGATTCTTCTTATTCTTCCTAAATAGAACCCCCCACCTTCACCTACCCCCCAACCTAGGTGCGGAAGTCAAATCAATCCTTGTTTGTACATCGCTGAACTTACATACCCGGGCCCGGCTCAACATTCTTTTAAAACAATCGAATAACGTCTTTTCCATGACTTGGCCATTCAATCTTGTGAACTAATCGAGACCGAAATTGGATAAAGAGATACAAAAGGAGAGGAATACCCAATCGATGAAAGAACATGAAACCCTTCTGTTTCTATAGAGGTACGGGAAACGGTTGGGGGCAATAAAGTAGGTGAAGTGGTTGGATTTTGCGAGCTGTTCCAACCACTGCTGGATGTGATTCCAAGAGCCGAACGAGAATGAATACCACACAGAAGAGTTAAGACCGGGCTCCCTAATAGAATGTTTAACCGATCCATTCCGGATCGATCGAATTGGTACGGAAGTTGTAACATGGGAAAAGCACAGAAAACACGACTTATTTGAATAACCCGGTGACCTACCAATTGTAGAAGTAGGATTTTTGGCAAGCAATAAGCACTTAAATAATACAATTCGAGTGTACCAGATTCTTTATCATTTCGAGGAAAAGGTTCGGGAGGAAAGGGAAACAACAGAGGGATCCGAATCGAACCTAAATGGGAATGACATGAAAAATCTTTTTCAAAACCTATCATTAAGGGCGTGACGACGATATACGAGAGGAATAAAAAAAAACTCGTGATTGGTGTGGAGGGGAAGATCTGCTTATGAAATTGTTCAAGAAAGAGTCGTCTCATTTCCTTACTTCTTCGTTCTTTCGAATTCATTCACTTCGACGGCTGGCGCTACGCTAGCTTTGCATGATTAGCTCCGACAGAACAGGTACTGCATTTCCTTAGTTGGATCCGCTCTTTCTCTCTCGTGCAGTTGTTGCTTCCGGCTATTTATTCAGTCGTCAATCAGCATTGATCCGGGTAGTTAGTCAGTCTCTCTCTTTTTGCCCGTCCTTCTCTATCTATGAAATTACTAATTAAGGGAGTTCGCTTTCCAATATCTAAATGTTCATGCAAAGCAACAAACGAAATGCAAGAACTGTCACGCAGAAGTCACACAGTATGCTGATCGTTCTGAAATGAGAAAAAGTATGGGATTTCATAAGAGATTCATACATAGAGATCTAAACTCATGGAAGGGCCCGGCCAGCAAACGAGATCTCTTACATCCAAAGGACCATGCCAATCGAAGATGAACCATTCACCGAGCCGAGTATGTGCAAGACAAGACACGGCTAGATAAGTCAAATAGAAGATATTGCTTTTACACGAGCAACTCTTTTCTTCATGTGGGTACAGCCCACTTTTCCTTTGATGAAATGCGAACACAAACTTCAGGCATCCAAGAAAGAAGTCAAGATCGAAATCGAAGCATTGGGTTGAAGATCAATTCATATCGACAAGACTTCCCATTCGCCGGACGAGATGATCGGATTTCGATCCCCCGGCTGAATAACCTCTTCGGCTTGTGAAGAAGACCGCTTTTCGTATCACTTGTGTCCCGAGAAGGAAACGGAAAGAGGGGTCTAAGAAACAGGCGGGTGACAACGTGAAAGAGTGTGCTTTAGCTTCCCCCTCGGGGCTTCGTACCATGATCAATCAATTCACTCCTTCTCGAATCTTCTGCTTGAAGCAAGATACTATGGATACCCAGAGGAGCAAGTAGGTGAAGCCGACCGCGTCCCTCAGAGCCATGGTCTCTCGACTAGACCCAGACTTGAGAACTCGAATACGTATGATCGGTCTTCCTTAACCCCAAACACCCAACTCTAGCTAATGAATGTCTATAGTTTATGGGCAATTGAAGCGTCTTTCTGTCTATCGACGGCAGAGTCTATTGATCCTCCACAATCCGGTAATGCTTTTTCTCAATTCAATGCGGAGCGATATCAATGTACTACCTATACTTCCTTTATCTCAATTCAAGTCAAGGCAGGCTATCTTTGTTATCAAGAAACAAAGCTGTCTCTAGTGATTGATCCGTTTGCTCTCGCCCTTCGGCTTTCACTCAAGGTCCTTGGATTTCGTGCTCAATCTAGTTGGAGCAAAAGTCCCTGTGGATAGAAGTTTTGAAAAACCGTTTTTATCTGGGAAGAGCGCCTTTGGAAACCCACTGCTGAAGCCGAATAGGCAGTGAAAGCTGGAATGATGGGGGGCAATCCTGCAGTATGGCTTTAGTGCGTAGATTCTCAGGCAGGCTCATCGACTGGTGGAGGAGGGACACTTTACTTATTATCAGAATAGAAAAGAGCTGTATGTATACTTTAGGAAGGGGGATCAAACTAGTTATGTTGACAGACATGAACTCCTATAGAAGCAGATGTTCGAGGTCTGGTCCAAAGATACCATGCTTGCTTAAGCCAATCCATAGGTTCAAGCGAAAGAACACTTATTCACAGCAATATCTAGACCTGATGAAGATGACTGCTAGTAAAATACCTAAATCCTTTGGAATTCATTAGTCAACTATTTTAAGAGTCATTAAAAACGAGCAACACCACGTAGGGCAGCGTCCACGCGAACTAGCCTCTTCCTTAGCAAGTCAGTGGGAGAACGCCATCGGTCAAGAGAAATGGAATCCGTTGTTAAGTGGGTACCGGACCCGGTAGAATTGGCATCACTTCCTTCACTCCACAGAGGACTCGGGATAAGATCGTTCCCAAGCAGAAGGAAAAGCTTTCGAACTAGGAGTCAGAACGAACTCATGAAGCTATCCTTCTTCTATTGCTACTTTCAGAGAGAGAGAATAGGTCGTACGAAAGGGGACCCACCTTGAGAAGGGTGTCCCATTGCGGAGTAGTTAAACGAGTATTTTTGTATACCACTTGTGCACCTAAACCTATGCTTAAGCTTACTAGAACTTAAACCTCAAGTTCATTAACATCAATGCGTCTCATCTTCTTGAACCTATTCTATGGATAAATGGGCACCATCTGTCTCCTAAGGGCAACTATCCGTTTTTCTTTCAAGAATGCGGGTACCGTAGTAGCAAAGCAAGTGAAATATGCCAAAGGGAACCGCTCGGATATAGACGGCAAGGAAAAACGTCGGCTAAAGAACAGAACTATTCTATTGATGGCCCCGAAAGAAAGTGGATCTGTGAGTGGAGGAACTTGTCGATGTGTCAAATCTAGACATAGAACAGCGGTCGCTGAAACTACAAGCCAGGGAAAGACTACCAGCTGATTCAGCTTGAGCAATTAATTCTTGGCTAAACAAGAGAAATGGCATCTTTCCTAAGCTAAGTAAGACCGCTAGCGCTTTCTAACCGAACGACTTGTTGGCTCGGGTTCCTTCTCTCCCTTTAAAGTGAAGACATTAGCAAGAACTGCGGATGAAAGAAGATCGGAGTCGTGAACAGGAAAAGCTAAGACCGGTTAGGCCGAGAGGAAAGAAGCTTGTATTTCTCGCCTTGGGCTTGATCCAGGTGAGGAAGAATTGGAGATTGAATGACTTTGCCGGGTATTCTTTTTTTTTCATTCTAGCAGGGCTCAATCCTTTAGTGAAAACCATACGTATGTAACTCTACAACGAGGCCTATCTACTCTATTTACGTCAAAACTCCGTTTTAACCCCCTGTTCAACTTAGAACTGGCACGAGCGTTGGTTAGATGCGTGGGACAGGGAGCTTGTAGCAACCCTTTCTCTCGATCTCCAGTTCCCAAGGTTGCTACTTAACCGGTTCCCTTTTTAGGATTAGGATGAAAGCTCGATGAGCAGACCCATTAGTGAAGGGGTCTAGGTAGAGCCGCCGCCCGTCTTTTTATCCGCCCTTACAGCGACCTTTCTCTTCTTTCCTCCCATGACAAGATCGACGCATTGCCGAAGTCCTATTCAGACGTCACCACCCCAAAAGAAAGTTCCGAAGTCAAGTCAACCAGCGATCAGCATTGAAATTTCCATTCAGCGATTAATGAGTCGCAAGATGAGGTTTTTTTATTCTTCACCTGCGCATGCGCTAAACTTTCCCCTTTCATATATCTGTCTTCCATGTACCCGACACTGATTCCCAAGCAGAGATAGGAAAAATCAAATCTTACTACTACATCATTGATTATGCAAACATCTTACTTAAGAAACCAATGAGAATGACAGAAGCCCGCTAAACAAGCACAGATTATTCAATAAGCACAGAAGCAGCTAAACAGGAATAGGTAAAGGAATGGAAGTACATCTTGTACCTTCTATAATCCATTCAACCAGCTTGAAAGATGAGAGATAGACCTTTAGCAAGGAGATATCGCACGGAAAGCCAGATTAGGTCTTATAATAGATATTTTTTTTACAGGCCGTAGTTCCTTAATGAGATTACTTTAACACACCCTGAGGCTTAAGAAAAGAATCAAAAAGGCCATATAAGTGAGATCCTAGCCAGAGAAGAGCAACAGGAGCTATATTAAAGGAAGTTATGGACTTGAATCAGAGATTGGATTGACATCCGGAACAGAGAGGAAAAGAGGAAGAAGCAAACATAGCTAGCTCACGAAAGAAAGCCTTGCAACTACGCGCTATATATTGGATTTGCAACTGCGCTAATAAGGGCACATCCGCTTTCTCTGTATGTGGATTCATAAAGTAAATACCATATTTTTTCCCTTGCTTTGCTATTTGAATGCTTACCTCAGTGCAAGAGCAGGGAAGAGGTTTGATTTTGAATAAAATGAGTGGAAGAGCTGCTCGGTCAAAGGCATTCTCTCAAGTAGCAAAGGCAAGACGGAAAAGCAGGAATGAAGGTTGCTAGGTACCGCTCCGTGGTAACATCTATCGATTCCGCTATCGGGAAAGTCTGGCAAGGGGAATATCTGGCTGAGGAATTAGAGGAACTTTGGTAGCACTCGGGGACGGAATCAATCAAAGAACTTAAGAAATTGCCCATACCGACAGCAGCTCCCGCTTTAGAAAAAACCCTATCTCATCAGGCAGGTATACCTGACCCTTTTTTAGCTAGTTTCGGGAAAGCGGTAAGTTAAGTAAGTCAAGCCCTTCTAAGCGAAGAATAGCGGAGAGAAATGGTAACGTAATAAGGGAAAGGGAGCTAGCTGCTTCCATATCGCCCCCCCAAAAAAACCACAAAGTTCCAGAGGCATCTTCCATTCATTTCGATTTAGGTCTTTCTGCACCATATTTAGATCTTCCCTTTCTACGATCCGGAATTCCCAGCAAATCCTTGACTCCTCGAATACGATGGGATTTCACACCTGGCGAATCTTTCACTCTACCTCCTCTGACTAAGACTATAGAATGTTCCTGCGAATTATGACCTTCGCCTGGAATGTGAGCAAATATATCATGTCGATTGCTCAACCGTACTTTTGCTATCTTACGTAGAGCTGAATTAGGTTTTTTCGGTGTTCTCGTCGAAACACGCAGGCATACTCCTTGCTTCTGGGGACATTGATCCGAAGCTCGAGTACGGTCCGTGCGCCGTTTTTCTTCTCTACCATGACGAATCAATTGATTTTTTGTAGGCATCCCTCTTTCCTATGTCCTTCCCCCCTTTGCCCTTTCTAAAGTGGTTACTCCCGATCCGAAGCACCCCTTTTCCATTCATAGAGAGATCCAATCGTCAAAATCAATAAAAAGGCCATCATGGACCAAGATCCAAACAGATCAATCTTGTTAGGAGGTACTGCCCAAGGAAAAGAAAAGGTGACTTCCGGATCAGGGATAATAAATAAAATAGGAACCGGATAAAATCGTATATCGAAACGACTTCTGGCATCGCCGGAGGGATCGGAACCACATTCGTAGGCCGACAATTTTTCTGGATAGGTCGAACTATTGGAAGCAAATGGAAAAGGAACACCGAGTGGAATCAAAGAAACTAGCGGACTGATCACTAAATAGATACAAATAGGTGCAAATTCCGACATCACCAAAACCCACTTCGTTCTCTCGCTCTCCTCGCGGCGCTCCTTGCTCGCGGAGCGGCATACCGAAAAAAAGACGCTCAGATGTGGATTCGAACCACTGAAGGATTTCAAGGGCAATGCCCCTTGCTCTTCCCACTGAAACAAGAAAAAAAGGATTTGCAGTCCAGCAAGAAAACGGATGCGCGACGGCTTTCGCGCTAGTTGCTCAATCCGTTGCTTGTTTTGCTCTAACCAGCTGAGCTACCAGAACCACTTGCCTGCCTCGCAAGTGTCTATTATCATAGTTACTTCGAGTTAGAGTGCCCAATGCTAATATTCTCAAATGCCTTAACCGTAATGGGAGTGGCACATTCGTTTATACTGAATCCTATATACGCTTAGGGACAGGCAGAAATGAACGGATACCATTCTCCAGAGATAGTAGCTTAATTAGCTTAGGTTTCAATCCTAACGCACAAGAAGAAAAACGAAAAGTCCAGTACGATGATAGGGCCGGACCTCAATGGTCCTTTATGTCTGAAGCGGATGTGGGCGTGGTCAACCGAATCTGAGCCGTGTGCACTGCCAGGCGTCGGAACGCTAATCGGAGCACATAGAGTGGGCGGTGGCAAAGCTGTCATCGCGCGTGTGTGTATCTCTCCCCGAGAAGAGGCGCATGGGGTAGCGAGGCAAATCGTGTTTCATCAAATGTGACATGTCTTGAGATGCATTTTTTCTGCGTGCGGGGATCATAACAGCAGTACCCCTTGTGCTGATCACTATAGCCAACGAAAATAAATGACTTTTATCTCAAAGGATTGACTTTGGCCACACCGTCTTGATCAAAGAGCTCGGGTTACACAAATCTCCCTTCTTTGTGTACTGGAACAGCTACCACTTCCTTAGAACAGCACTAACTTACCGCTCTCAAAAAAAAAAGCAAGAGAATAGCTCCATAACAAACAAAATAGTGAACTGCCATGAATTACACACACGCTAGTAGTGGCTCGGCTAGAGGACTACAGCAGCCGAAGCCGTGATTTGTATGGTATGTCTTGCCCTCAATGTCCGGTTGGTTGGTAAGTCACTAAATCCCTATCTCCCGGTGGTCGATCGATGCGCACAGAAGGAGAGCTTGTCCATAACGAAAACGCGTATGTTAAGTCGGTCAATCGATTAAACTATTTCTGTATAGGGGCAGCCGGGCCGTATTAGCAAGCGTGACGTGCCGGACTGACCCAGCACGTCTGTCTTTCCTGGCAAGAGAAGATGCACAAAGTGGTTTCAGTAGCACTACCGAGTTCGCATCAGCGATTTTATCACCAATGGAATCAATGGGTTTTGTCAATGAATTAATCTACCGGCATCGGAGGGAGAAGCGGAGTCGGGAGCTGGAGGAAATAACACTTTTTGATGGACGGGAGAGGGAGAGGCTGTTGTTTCATTTCATTCGTTGACCCGGAAGGTCGTACAGCTCCATAATCAGAAGCGCAGGAAGCACTGACGAAGGATGGTCTAAGCCTAGAGCGGGAACAAAGCAGAGGCGGGGGCTATGACTAAAGCCCCCATGGATTGATATTAGTTGAACCAATGCCAGTTGACCGTGTGAAAGAAATAGATCCAATTGACGGTCACAGAACCACTACGGGATAGTCCGTGAGACAAGATCGGGATCCAGATTCATATCCCTCAACCACTAGTGGAAGACCTTTCAAAGGAAAAGGTTGGTTGGGAGCGGGAGGAAGTCAATTACAGAAAGAGTAGAGACGGATATGGGGACTGTAGCTCCGACCATGTCAACTATGATGCTCTCGCAGCTGCCAGTCCTTTCACCAGTGAATGCTGTCATGGGCTACCTACTTCCCGAACCTCCGTGTCTAGGTCCTGCCGACCTAGACTGCAAATGATTTACCATCCATCCCACTCATATAGGTACGTTATCGGATTTTTCGGATCGGGAAATAGATCGAACCGCGCGAAATGGTCGCCTCGGAATACAGGGCGCAACGGAACCAAGGTTCTTTGTTGGCGTGTTGCGTAACAAGGGCAAGAGGGGGTGGAAGCGTTCGCCGACTTTGATAGGCAACGCATTGCAAGCAAATAGAGCAGAGAGCTGACCCTTTGTTTCTATTAGAGTCGCGAGCTTGTTGTAGTCGGTCCTAAAGGGAAAACCTTGCTGCTTACTCGCTATATCCCCGCGTCCTTACACGGCTCGTTTTCTTCGAGCCCTGCTTCTCCCTTCCCCCTCTCCCCTGGAACCGACCGTTTGGAGTATAGCCAAGTGGTAAGGCATCGGTTTTTGGTACCGGCATGCAAAGGTTCGAATCCTTTTACTCCAGAGCATACTTATTCTATAAAATCGAAAAAGAAAAATAAAGTCTCATCCCTAATAAATAAATGAAAGTAGATTTACATTCTTTTTGTATTTCTAGGGGGAATGTTGAGGCAAACTTACGATGCTGACAAGCTGGTTAGGTGCCGAGTTGGATTAGACATCGCAGGTTTCAGTTTCAGAATTGGGAAGAGGTTAAGAACCTAGTGGAATCCACTGCGAGGGGAAGTGCTGAAGTGAAGAAAAGCCCCAATTTTGGAGAGGATTGCATAATTGGAGAGACTGCTAGAATTGGAGCAAAGCCGTGATCTGGTAGGCGACTGGTACAAGTGCTAGACTGGAGCTAGACAAGAAGCGTTGAGCAGGAACTTGAGCAATTCAAGAAACCTTAGAAGAAACTGGATATGTGGCAACAAGAAGGGCTTAGCAAGAATCTTTAAACAGGTATGATACCGGCACATATCAGCCTGATGTGATGTACCTGAATTCATTCATGTTCTGTGGAGTCTTTCGTTTTTTTAATATTATGATTTAGTCTCAGTTTAATTAGGAAGCAAATGCGGTTTCAAGATGAACTCAACCTCGAAAAGGAATTCAATTAGCTGTGCAGTTAGCCCTTTTCTCTTTCATAATTGGTTTAAATGGATATTGCCTGTCACTTGAAAATAAGGTTGTTTCATTTAGAATTCAGCAAGTTTATTAGAAAATTGTTGTTAAACAGGTTGACGTTCCACTGGGAATGGAATAACAAACAAAGGCTTTTGGCAGTTTGTGGATCGAGATGTGATTCGCTTTTTGAGTAATAGTTTCTTTCATTTGGTGTGCTCTTCCTGGAACCGGTAATAGGCTCAATTTGGTGCATTCTACTTTGCTGTTATGGTATTTACAATCCTGGAATTGTTTGAACCTGACTCTCATTAATGGTCACTATATTTGCTCCCAAATGCGCTTATTTTGATTGTCTTTCTGGTATTTGGATTCTATTTATTTAAACCACCAACACTCATATTCTTAGCTCTTTTTTCTTCTTGGGATTTGGCTGGAAATACTGTAACAACACACACTCATACACACAGAGTCACATAGAGGCCAGGACTAATCTGTCTTCATGGTCTGGAGGGTATTTTGGATATCGTGGAGGTAACTGACGATGAATTCGTCTCTTGCCTCACCGATCTGAACACGGAGTTTCCGAAGCTACAAGAGTGCTTGGTTAAACGGTGCCATTAAGTTTCAACTGTCTTTAAACTTACTACTTCAAGTGCAATTATCAACTCCTTGCAAAATTGTTGGCTTTCTCATCTACAAAAGGCAACTCTGGTATTCAAGGAAACAGATAATTAGGTTCCACTCACTACGTCAACTAAAGCAACTGCATCTGGAGCACTTACCAGGGAAAATCGAATAAATAATGACGTAGTACGAGGGGATTTTTTGATCACTATTGCCATCCTGTGTTCAGTTCCAATTTCGTAGTAGGAGACAGACTCAAAGTAAATAGATTCCTGTCCTTTTCTATAGAAATAGGCTTGGTCAAGTGCTTAAAAAAGAGGTGACCCGAATGATTTCAATGAATTGCTATTTGGTCAGATTGGAACAATTGGATTCGAAAGGAAAGAAAGACTGTGAACGAAGAGGGCCGCCCATGATCGATTGGATTCGGCAAATAAAGTAGAGGGCCCGCCCGTGTCACCACCAGTCCACCGAACCAGCTGTAGATCGCTAACTCTCTTGTCGACGCCCGGAACTTATGTACGAGTTAATAATGAATTGTTCCCGAGTAGAGAGGGCAGGATAAGGATTCAGTAAGAAGGATAGTCTACTTATGGAAATGCCATCCTCTCTTTCCTCAGTAACGGAGTGACTAGCTACCTTGACTTTTTATTCCAGTTCAATTCTTTTCTTACTGGTGCAGGAGTCCAAAGTGCATCTTCCAACTCCCTAACTGCGTCTTCCATGAAGTTCGGGAGACCCCTCACGTGCCGCTGCCCGTGAGACTCGCCTTTGTACACTTTGCGCACTGCTTCGACTAGACCCCGCTACTACCTCGTATCCAAATACCTGCGATCTAGCTCATTCTTTTTTAAGCCCTGCAAGCCTAATAGAACCTTGTTTCCTGGGCCAAGTCAGCCTATAAGTAAGTAGGGCTGCAGACAATTTGTTTGTTAGTTTTTCAATCTTCTTCCGATCTTACACTCGCGGAGTCTCGTGGTCAAACTCCAGCCACACCAGACAAAAGTGGAATGAATAAGGGGCAGGCAGATACCTTCAGCCATCTTGTAGTGCGTGACTCAACCGCTCATCGCACCTCAGCTCACTGCTCAATGACCAAGCGGGAGCAAACAAGGATAGGCTACTACTTGACTTTGACTACTTGAAAGCTGCCTTAAGAAACTCCAATTTAGCCTCTCTCTTTCGAGGTGCTAATTCCAATTCCTCAGCTGGCAACTTCTTCTACCAAGCAAGGGAGGGCTTGCTTCCATTTGGATTTCGTAGTCGTAGAATGCCTTTATCTTTATCCATATCTGGATCATTAAGATGAAAGTAAGGACTTCCTTGATAAAGTATATCTTCGTTCCATTGGAATGATCTTTTTTTATTTTCAGGTGCTCCCCCTTAACTACCGACCCCATTGGCCGACTACAGACTAGAACGTAGTATCTTGCCTTTGTTCGTTCTCTGCCTACCTATAGTTTCCTTCACTCCAGTCGCTTCTTCCTTTCCCTTTATCTATCCAACCCGAGCTCTATCGGTCATGGCTGAACTCTTCTCCTCAGCCTCATCGTCAACAAAAGGTCTACATCCTTCAATCGGCATGTACTATGGAATGGCTTTAATGTTTCTATATCCGGAAGTAGGGAATCTCGTGCTTGCATATCTAAGTTTTGAGACAGACCTTTCATGGGTTCAAAGAAGAGTACGAGTGGGTGATGTGACGATGTCATTTGCATATCATTGAATAGTGGCTCTCCAGTGACGAAATCAGTATGATGTTTTTCATATAAAAGAAAGAGTATTGAACTACAGCAAATCTCCGGAAGAGGTGCTTGGTTTATGACAGTTCCCTGTATCTATCTCCTTTCGTTTGTCCTTACCAGTGGATGTCTTATTTAAATACTTTCTTTGTCGACCTACTTATCAAAGCGCACGTAAAGGTAGGTATGTTCTCCTACGTGTTGAAAGAAGTGCTTCAATCAATAGGTCCTTCCTATAAAACCATACGCATAAGAGTGGAAATATCAGCAATATATATGTTAGATCAAAGAAATATTAGTCGTCCGTAATTAGTGTTACCGTGGTAGGATTAGTAGCCTTTTTCGCGTGAGTCAATCTCGCTAGCCGCAAGAGAGAGGCCTATGTTCAAGGAATGAATCTTTTTTTGATAGGAAGGCTGGTGGCATACGAAGAGAGGGCGACAGAACATCTGCATTCCCTTTCTTTGATTGAGAGAAGGATAAAGCAGAAAAAAATACTTTACTGAAATTCAATTCGCTTTTTTGCCTTCCTGAGATATGGAATGTCATTAAATTAAGTAGATGAGATGCCAAATATAGGCAGGAGTTATTTCGCCAAGCAAAGCTTTGTGTTCTGAAGGTAAAGAAAGACGGTAAAGCCCATTAAAAAGAGTGCCACGCAGAAGCACCTCCTGTGTCACTCGATCCAAACCCGACACATCTTTCTTTCTATACGAAATGAGTTCTACCTTTTTTTTTTCCAAATAGAAACAGAAAACCTATTTAGGAATAGTGCGGGTGCGACGGAACGAATCAAGTGAAACGAGTCCCCCTTATGACATTTTTTCATCCAAGCAAGACCGCTTTTGCCGATCGCTTGCTTACTAGCTTTCTAGTTGACAGAGACGGGGGGAAGGGGAGATGGTCTATGTAAATTTAGGGATAGGGACGAGTGACCAGTTACTATAGCTGACGAGAGGAGAGTTTTTACTGCGAGGGAGGCAGGGGCGCGTCTGCTGGTATCGTATCTGCATTCGCATCTTCTTCGGCTTTTGCTACGGTCTGTTCCTTCCTTCAGTCAGTCCTTCCTTCCATATTTTTGCCTGCGGATCTCTCTCTTCAAAACATATCTTTCGGCGCCAGTCTTTCCTGCCTTACCTTAACCCCGCTTTCACGTGGCGAATCGGTATGAGGTTTAAGTGATCACTTTACGGTATTCTTTAAGCTTTCTTGGTCACCGGACAGAGTGAGAACTGCTCAGCTTGCTTTCTTTCCCTAGCACACACTTAGTAGATAGTAGGCACAGGTCCGCTAAGAGCTCATCGAACTTTACTTGTAGAGTGAGACCTGTGCTCGATATGGTTCATTTCAGTGCTCTTTCTCTCGGTATGGTTCACCACATGCCTGTGATCGATCTCTCTCAAGCTAGGTTTGGTATCGGTATCGGTGAAGTCCGTCATTGAATTGAAGCGGTAGAGTGGTAAGTGGGCGTACGGTCTATGTATTTCCTATCAGTGGCATTAGTTCCTTTTCATTCTCTAGATAGATGGGCAGAACAAGCTTCTCTTTAGATTCTATTCTAGAAAGGATCAAGGGCTCTCTCATCTCCTATTTGTTTGAGCCATTCATTATAGTGGTGGTGCCGGGAAGGCAGCTTAGCACTCTAGTCCTTTTTTTTTTTTAGTAAGGAATTGTAGCATGGGCAGGCAATCTCTTCGATTGATTCCCCTCCAGGAATTACTTTCATTAATTAGCCGGCCCACGGAGTGAAATATCGAACTTAACCTATAAATAACTAGTATCTCAAAAACGAAATAAAAGGCTTTCTTTTAAGCTTGTTAATGGAATTCCACAGGAGTCAAGCGCTAGCAAAGAAGAATTGGAAATCAGTCGCTTCCCTTCTGGACTCAAGTCAGCAGAAGAGTGAACTTCATATTAATAGGTAAATCCTACATCAAGCGTAAAGGAAGTACACTTTTTTGGATTCGGCGCTTAATAACTCGTACTTTACGTTGGTTTCGGTTCGATCAACTATCCTTTTTGAAGCGGATAGTTCACAGTGCTCATTATCAAAAAAAGCGGAAAAGCCATGATGTTTCCACTCCATTTTCATTACGAAGATGTATTACGTCAGGATCTGTTGCTCAAACTGAATCACGCCAATGTTATGGAAGTTCCTGGATTGTTTGAAATCAGATTAGTACCAAAAGCAGCCTCTGATTTCAGAATCCCATTTTCCAAATTGGCTATGGAGATTTTGTGCGGTCAGAGATTCATACAGACACAAAGGGGCCCCTATTTTCAAGCAGGAAAGTCGTTTCGATCCAATCCATTCTTGGGGTCCGAAAAAGACACTGGATATGTCAGTGACTTTGCACGACAAAGCGTTC